CACCTTTTTCAGTCCTTGTGCAGTCCTTGTGCAAAGCACTAGCAAGAGCTACGCTCAGTGAAGAGCTTCGTCTTCATCGAAGATGAACTAGGATGAAAAACAAGGTACTTCTTACATAAAAAGATATGTGTTTTTTAAGGAAACACAGGTTGTAAAAAAATAGAAAATCTATTGCATTTCAATAGAAGGTCGGCTATAATATACTCAACAGCCTGCTTAGCTCAGCTGGTTAGAGCATCCGTCTCATACGCGGATTGTCACTAGTTCAAATCTAGTAGCAGGCAAAATACCTAGTAGAAAACAGAGTTGTTCTCAATAATAGTTCTTAGTTCATCTTCAATGAAGAAAGAATGAATAGGAACGTTTCTCAAGAATATTGAGACGTTCCTAAAGAAAAAAGCTGCCCCATTTTCACAAGATTACAACAGGTACTTACTCTTTTTTTGAAAAAAGAGTAAGTATGACATTGTTCATCCTAGTTCATCTTCCTGAGCGCAGCTCTTGCTTGTGCTTTGCACAAGTCCATTCGTCATTTCATGATAAACACGAAGAATGAGTGAAAAGAAATGATGAACTGCGAGCAAGAACTTCGCAGGCGCAGAGCGCTAGCTAGAGCTCCGCTCTAGTTCTAGAAGAAAAATATTTACTCTTCTTGACTTGCTGTTTTTACATATAAAATTAATAGGAAAGAAGTAGGGATTAGGATAAATAATGTAGTGGCGATTAATCCTAAGATATTAACTTCCATGTTTGTAGACTCCTAATTAAACAACTTTATTTTTATTGTATTAAATAATAAAATAAGAATTCAACTCTTTCTGTATTTTAAAGGATCATGATATAGAAAAGCAAACCAATGTGTTCATTTTCGACATGTTGTTCATCATGAAATGATGTGCGGAGCACAAGCAAGAGCTTTGCTCTAGTTAAAATGATGAACGTGAACAATCATTGAGAACAACTTCACAGGCGCAGAGCGCTAGCTAGAGCTACGCTCTAGTTCTAGTAATTAAAAATACATTTTTATTTAACTTCCAACTTTAAATGCATCAACAAAAAATCCGAGCATTACTCCAATTTTAAAATAATTCAAACTTCGTAAAAAAACAGACAAATTTAAAAAGTTTGATTTTTCTGAGAATGTCCGACTGAACGAAGTTCTGGCTTGTACTTCTTTCATCATTTCCAATGATGAACGCAAGGGAGTCTGTGACATTTTTAATTCTTGTGAAACAATAAAGGATCGTTTCGAAAATTTCCATAAAAATAAAAAAGATCGACCGGTTCTGTGGTAAATACTATAACTTAAAATTTCAATAAAAACTAACAAACTTGTAACAATAAACCCATCCCACTGGATAAAATGACGAATTATTTGTAAAAATGTCCCAAAAAGGTTACCAAAAAGAAAGCCAAGGAAAACAAAAAAAATTGCAATAACAAAAGTAGTTTGAAAAAAGAAATATCGTTCTTTTATTTTCAAATATATATCTTCAAAGATTCTAATTAATCGAGTTTCTAACATTCTTAAATAGAAATGGGTTTCAACTTGAACTAGAGCGTAGCTTTCATCATTTCATGATGAACAGTACAGAGTACATGCAAGAAGTTCGTTCTAGTAAAAAAACTTTTTAACTTACTTTTAAAAAAATCACTTGATATATAATGTTTTTTTTTGCGATACTAATAAATAACAAATCAGTTCCAAAAATACTTTTATTAAAAAGTATTCTGATTTTGAGAAATCAACATTTTTTGTTTATAAAGTGAGAAAAATTATCATGACTGCTATTTTAGAAAGACGTGAAAGCGCTAGCCTATGGGCTCGTTTTTGTAACTGGGTTACTAGCACTGAAAACCGTTTATACATCGGTTGGTTTGGTGTTCTAATGATCCCTACACTATTAACTGCAACTACTGTATTCATCATTGCATTCATCGCTGCTCCTCCAGTAGATATCGATGGTATCCGTGAGCCTGTTTCTGGTTCTCTATTATTTGGAAACAACATCATTTCTGGTGCTGTAATTCCAACTTCTAACGCTATCGGTTTACACTTCTACCCAATTTGGGAAGCTGCTTCTCTAGACGAATGGCTATACAACGGTGGTCCTTACCAACTAATCGTTTGTCATTTCTTCCTAGGTGTTTGCTGCTACATGGGTCGTGAATGGGAACTTTCTTTCCGTTTAGGTATGCGTCCTTGGATCGCTGTAGCTTACTCTGCACCAGTTGCAGCTGCTACTGCTGTATTCATCATCTACCCTATCGGTCAAGGTTCTTTCTCTGATGGTATGCCTCTAGGTATTTCTGGTACTTTCAACTTCATGATCGTATTCCAAGCTGAGCATAACATCCTAATGCACCCATTCCACATGCTAGGTGTTGCTGGTGTATTCGGTGGTTCACTATTCTCTGCTATGCACGGTTCTCTAGTAACTTCATCTCTAATTCGTGAAACTACTGAAAACGAATCTGCTAACGCTGGTTACAAATTCGGGCAAGAAGAAGAAACTTACAACATCGTAGCTGCACACGGTTACTTTGGTCGTTTAATCTTCCAATATGCTTCTTTCAACAACTCACGTTCTCTACATTTCTTCCTAGCTGCTTGGCCAGTTGTAGGTATTTGGTTTACTGCTCTAGGTGTTTCAACTATGGCATTTAACCTAAACGGTTTCAACTTCAACCAATCTGTTGTAGACTCTCAAGGTCGTGTAATCAACACTTGGGCTGATATCATCAACCGTGCTAACCTAGGTATGGAAGTTATGCACGAACGTAACGCTCACAACTTCCCTCTAGATCTAGCTTCTGTAGAAGCTCCTTCTATCAACGGTTAATTTTTAAAAGAATAATGGAGTAGGTATCCTACTCCATATTCTTTTTCCTTAAAAAAAAAGTATCTAATATAAAAAAGTTTTTTCATCATGAAATGATGAACACGAAGAATGAGTGAAAAGAACTTGAACTAGAGCGGAGCTCTAGCTGGCGCTTTGCGCCTGCGAAGTTCAGCTCGCGCTTCTTTCACCAAAGGTGAACAGCGTGGGAGAATGGAATCGGAGTGAGAGGGATTCGAACCCTCGGTACAGAAAACTGTACACTCGATTAGCAATCGAGCTCTTTCGGCCACTCAGACATCACTCCAATAAAAAATTATAATATTAAAGAGTTATCAATTTGTATACCAGTATTACAGAAAATCACACTCTTGTCAATATTATCTTTGGAAGGTCTTGTAATAGGGTACTATTACAAGACCTTGTATTTTATAAAAAAAGGTTAGACATTTAATTGATCACCACGACGATATTGTAGATAAGCAGTTACAAATAATCCTGATATTGTTACAGGGACTAATCCTAAAACAATACCAGATAATAGAGCTTCAACCATCTAGATATAAAAGTTAAATAATATAATAATTTTTTTTAAAAATTTTTCAAACTTGCACTTTTAATTAAACTGTTTTTTAAATTAATTTTATTTTTACTAAAGTTAAATATATCACAACAGTTGAAAGTAAAGCTCCAACTAATAAAGCTAAATAACTAATAATCGTTAACATAATTTATTTTTGTAAATTTCTAAAATAAAATTAAATACTTATCTATTAAAAATTCATTTCTGCTAATTGAACTTTTTCGAATTGTTTTTTCTTTAAAACTAAGAATACTTGAGTCAAAATCACAAAAGTAAAGAAAACAAGTAATCCTTGAATCCGAAGAGGATTTTGTAAAACGATTTCAGTTTCTTCTTGACCAAAACCTCCAACATTCGGATTATTAGTTAACGGTTGATCAACTTGAATATTTTGTCCAATACTTACTAATAGCTCTGGACCAGGTGGAACTTTCTCAATAACTTGTTCACCAGCTACAGTCTCAATAGTAATATCATATCCACCTTTCTTTTCAATAGGTGCAATTTGCGTAATTTTCCCTGCAGTAGAAGTAGTATAAATAGTATTATTACTTTTAGAACCATCTGGATATACTTGGCCACGGCCTCTATTTCCACCTAAATAAATTGGATATTTTGAATAGTTTACGTTTTTATTTTTTGATGGATCAGGAGATAAAATCGGAAATACCATTTCACTATATTTTTTACCAGGAACAGGACCAACAACTAAAATATTTTTTTTATCAGGACTGTATGGTTGATAATAAAGTTTTCCTATCTTCTTTTGCATTTCATCCGGAATTCTTTCAGGTGGAGCTAATTCAAACCCCTCTGGAAGAATTAAAACTGCACCTACATTAAGATCACCTTTCTTACCATTTCCTAAAACTTGTTTTACTTGTTTATCATAAGGTATTTTTACAACTGCTTCAAAAACAGTGTCAGGTAAAACAGCCTGTGGTATTTCAATTTCAACCGACTTTTGTGCTAAATGACAATTTGCACAAACAATACGACCGTTAGGTTCACGTGGATTTTGATAATTTTGTTGAGCAAAAATTGGATATGCAATCGCATTTGAAATTATATTCAATCCTACAATGGTTGTTATTATAGAATAAATAATAATTTTTTGAATTTTTAAATTAAATGTTTTCATAACAGCAAAAAAAAAGTTATTTCAAATTCTCTTCTCATTTTTATATTATCTTTAATTTTTGCTTTAGAAAAGATTTTTTTTAATTATAGACCTCTTTTTTTATTATCTGTAGAACGAAGTTCTTGCCTTTACTTTGTATACGTTAGCCTGCTATCGGAGTCGAACCGATAACCTTCGGTTTACAAAACCGATACTCTGCCAATTGAGTTAAACAGGCTTTTTTTATAAATATATTATACCTAATACGTATATATTTTTCAATTAAAAAGATCAAGATCTTTTTAATTGAAAAATATTTACTTTACTGAATTTTTACTTTAGCGCCAGCTTCTTCGAGTTGTTGTTTCGCAGCTTCTGCTTCTTCTTTTGAAATTGATTCTTTAATTACTTTTGGTAATGATGTTGTTAATTCTTTAGCTTCTTTTAGACCTAAAGAAGTTAAATTTCGAATAACTTTTAATGCTGCAACTCTTTTATCAGCAGAAACATCTTCTAAAATAACATCAAAAGAAGTTTTTTCCTCTACTGCTGGTTGTTGATCAACACTTCCTCCAGCAGCAGGCATCATAAACCCTCCAGCCATAGGTACAGAAGCATCAACACCGAAAGTTTCTTCAATTTGAGATACTAATTCTGCTGCCTCTAATAAAGTAATAGACTTTAATTTTTCAATAATTTCATTTGTTGTAGTAGACATAATAAACCTCAAAAACTAAAAAAATAACTAGAGCGAAGCTCTTGTTCGCACTTTGTGCGTGAAACATAATTTTTTACTAAATTTAAGAACTAAATTAAATATTGCAATATATTGTAAGAGATTTGTAAAAAAAATACAAATTTTTTTATCGTTTAGAAAATTGAGGGGCTTTACGAGCTTTTTTCAATCCATATTTTTTTCTTTCTTTACAACGAGCATCTCTTGTTAAATAACCTTTAACTTTTAAAGAAGATCTATATGAAGGTTCTAATAAACAAAGCGCACGAGCAACACCAAGTCTGATTGCCTCAGCCTGACCTGATAACCCACCCCCTTGAACTTTTACAATAATATCATAATTTTTTTGTAACCCTAATAAATCTAAAGGTGCTTGCATTGATAATAAAAAAGAGGGATTTTCTTGCATATAAGAAATACTTGATTTCCCATTAATAATGAATTCACCTTTTCCTGAAGAGATTTTAATTTGGGCAACAGCTGACTTTCTACGCCCTGTCCCCAAAGCTAAAATACGATTAGTTTCAGACAAAATAGTATCCTCCTAGAAAATAATTGATTCTATATTGATTCTATCTAGAACGAAATCCTTGTTTGTTTTTCATCATTGTTTATCCACTTCTTCCTCATTTCTTTTCATTTATTGTTCATTCAAAGAAGAAGTGCTCTAGTTTAATGAAAGTGATCAAAATGATGAACACAAGGGAATTCGTACATGATAATTACTTTAAACTTTTATAAAAAATTTAAATTCGATATTTATTTTTTAATTCATTTGAATTTTTTAATTTTAAACCTATTTGATTTAAACTATTTTCAACTTCCTCTAAAGAACGTTTTCCAAAATTTTTGAGTAACAATAAATCTTCTGAAGACAAAGTTAAAAGATCTCCAATAGTATGAATTTTTGCTCTTTTTAAACAAGTATAAGGGCGTAAAGAGAGATCTAGATTTCCAATATCAAGAGAAGTTATTTTTTTTTCATTTTCATTTCGAGAACTTATTACTTGTCGAGAGTTAAAAAATATTGATTTTAAAAGTCGAGTTTCTTGAAATGGAGTAAAAAGCTCAATCAATGTTTTCACTGCATCATGAATAGCTTGTCGAGGATGTATACTGCCATTCGTCCAAACTTCAAGAAGTATTCGATCTTTTAATTTTTGAGATTTCGATGATAAGTAAGTATCTAATAAAAAATTAACTTTCTCGATTGGCATAAAAATAGGTTCAATCGGTAATAAATTCGATGAAGAATTTAAAAATAAATTATTCAGATTTTCATCTTTTAAAAAAGTAATCTGATCTTGTTTATGATAAATTTGTTGATTTAGGGAAATTAATAAATTCGAAAATGATATATAATTTGTCCCCTGACATATAACAAACTTTAAATTTAAAACACCATTATACGATAAACTAGCAATATATTGTTCTGGATCAACACATTGTATAGATACTGGTAATTTTAAATCTTTTGCTTTTACAATACTAGGACCTTGAACTTGCAAGTATCCAAATTGTGGTTGAGAAATTTGAAATTGACTAGTTAAAACAATTTGTTTTAAATTTAATAAAATATCTAATACTGACTCTTTTATTCCACGAATTGTTGAATACTCATGCTGGGCATTTTCAATTTCAACAGCAACAATAGCTATAGCTGAAATATCTGCTAATAAAGTTCGTCTTAAAGCATTAGCTACAGTTAATCCCTGCCCTGCTTCAAAAGGGCCTAATTGAAATCGACCATAAAATTTACGATTATTTTCAACTCTTGATTCAATACAAGAAAGGATAAGGTTTTCCATTTTTTAACTGATTATCATTTCTATAACTTTAGAAACGAAAAAATAGTTGCTTTTAGTTATTTAATGGAGCAAAACTATTATTCTAGCACGCACTGTTCATCATTCATCTTTGCAACATTCACGCACGAAGTGCTAGCTGAACTTTGTTTAAGTCATCATCGTGAAATGATGAAATGCGAGCAAGAGCTTCGCTCAGTTATAAATTAGTAGTTTTTAAAAAATTTTTTCTTTTTAATATGTTAAATAAGTAGTTTTTTATCCTTTTCACTAGAGCAGAACCCTTGCTTCTTTTTCATCAAAGATGAATGATGAATGGACTTGTGCAAAGCATTAGCAAGAGCTGCGCTCAGGAAGATAAACTAGGATGAACAGCAAATGTCGGACACCCACGAAGTGCGAGCTGAACTTCGTTCAAGGATAAGCCATGAAGAATTTATAAACTATTAAATCCGTCGTTTTTTTGGAGGACGGCATCCATTATGAGGTATTGGAGTAATATCTCTTATTAATGTAACAATTAATCCAGCTTCTTGTAACCCACGAATAGCTGTCTCACGACCAGCACCTGGACCTTTTACTAAAACTTTAGCTTCTTTCATACCTTGGTCAATAGATTGTTTTGCTGCAGATTCTGCAGCAGTTTTAGCAGCAAAAGGAGTTCCTTTACGAGCTCCTTTAAAGCCACAAGCTCCAGAAGAAGACCAAGCAACAACTTCACCTTTTAAATTTGTTATTGTAACAATAGTATTATTAAAACTTGCTTGTATATGAACTACTCCACGAGGAACCTTTTTTTTCGATTTTTTTGGAACAGATTTTCTTATTTGTCTAGCCATAATAAATTAAATCCTTTTTTTAGAATATAAAATACTCAAAATACTATTTTTTATAGTTTTTAAAAATTATCCTTGACGTTGTTTGTGTTTAGGATTGGAGCATATAATCATTACTTTTCTTTTTCTACGAATTAAACGGCATTTATCGCACATTTTTCTAACAGAAGGACGAACTTTCATAATAAAAATTTTTTCAATAAAAACTTTAAAATTTAAGATTAAATATGGAATTTAGAAATAATAACTATATTCATCATTTCTTTTCACTTATTCTTTGAATGAAGAATCAAAGCGTGGTGCTTTGGATTCATCTTTTTCAGTCCTTGTGCAAAGCACTAGTAAGAGCTACGCTCAAGAAGAATGAGTGAAAGCAGAATGCTGTCCATCATAAAATGACTTGTGCAAAGCACTAGCAAGAGCTACGCTCAGTGAAGAGCTTCGTCTTCATCGAAGATAGACTAGGATGAACGATGAATACCAATATGTTTACTTTAATTTACTTCGTCTTTTTGATCTTTTTTCCGAAGTCGATAAACAATACGACCTCGAGTCAAATCATAAGGACTAAGTTCAACTGTAACTTTATCACCTAATAGTATACGTATATAATTTTTCCTTATTTTCCCTGAAACATGAGCAAGAACGTTAAAACCATTTTCTAATTCAACACGAAACATTCCATTTGATAAACACTGTGTTATAGTGCCTTGCATTTCAATAAGGCTTTGTTTTTCTTGGTTCATTCATTCTATTCGACGGATATTGAATACATAGTAATTTATAAGAGGTCTTTGAATTTTAAAAAGTTTTTAATAGAAATAGAAAGCAAGCTACCATATTGAGCAAAGTATTTCACCACCAATACCTTGTAAACGAGCTTCACTATCGGTCATAATTCCTTTAGAGGTTGATAGTATAATAATTCCCATACCACCTAAAATTTTTGGAATTTCTTTATGATTTACGTAGATACGAAGACCTGGTTTACTTATTCGACGTAAATTAGTAATACAAGGGTTTTTCCCATTTCCAATATACTTTAGACGAATTGTAATTTCATCTGAAGAAGAAGTTTGAAAGGAATCAATAAAACCCTCTTTCTCTAAAATTCGAGATATTTGTTGATTAATTCTTGTGACAGGAATAGAAATAGTTTGACTTTTTATTAAACAACCATTTCGAATACGTGTTAGCATATCGCTTATAGTATCATTCACCATTGCTTTTTATTGTCCTTAATTTATTGAAAATATGCAAATTTTGAAAAAAATTTATTTTTCTTTAGAAATATCGATTTTAAAAGGTAAACCAAACGCTTTTAATAAAGCAACGCCTTCTTGATCATTTTTAGAAGTTGTAACAATAGAAATATCCATACCTCGTAATTGATCAATTTTATCATAATCAATTTCTGGAAACATTAATTGCTCTTCTAATCCTATACTATAATTCCCATGCCCATCAAAACTTTTGGGATTAATTCCTTGAAAATCACGAATACGTGGTAAAGCCAAGTTAATTAAACGATCTAAAAAACCATACATTCTCTCCCCACGAAGTGTTACAGAAATACCAACAGGCATTTTCTCTCGTACTTTAAACCCAGCAATTGCTTTTTTTGAACGAGTTACTATACCTTTCTGACCAGCGATCAAAGTTAATTCATTTAATGAAGAATCAAGCAATTTTGCATTTTGAGATGCATCACCTAAACCTCTATTTATAACAATTTTTTCTATTTGAGGAACTTGATATTTATTTTTATACGTAAATTCTTCCATTAACTTGGGAATAATTTGTTGATAATATAATGTTTTTAATCTTTGTGTCATAGTGTTATTTTCAATAACCGATGAAATAATTAAGTATTTGTTCATGAGGTGATCTTGACTCATCCACGCACGAAGTGGTACGAAGTAACTTGTCCGGAGAACCTTGTGCAAACGAACTCCGTTCTGCAGGAACTTACATTTCCTGATGAAATGCGAGCAAGAGCTTCGTCTTCATCGAAGATGAACTAGGAACAATTACTGAGAAAAACTTTGTTCTACAAGCAAAACCTTCGTTCTAGTCGATTTAAAAAAATTAAACAACTTCAGGAGCTAATGAAACAATTTTTGTAAAATTTTTATCGCGAAGTTCACGAGCAATTGGACCAAATACTCGAGTTCCACGTGGATTATTTTCTTTAGTTATAATTACTGCGGCATTATCGTCGAAACGAATTGCAGTACCATTCTCGCGTTTTAATCCTTTTCGAGTTCGAACTATAACTGCTCTAACAATATCAGATTTTTTAAAGGGCATGTTTGGAATTGCATCTTTCACAACAGCAATTATAATATCACCAATATTTGCTGATTGTTTTTGATTGCCACCTAAAACACGAATACACATTAATTTTCTTGCACCAGTATTATCAGCTACATTTAAATATGTTTGAGGTTGAATCATAATTTTTCTTTTTCAGAGTAAATTGCTTTTCTTTTGCAAAAGACTTAAAAGTCTTTTGCGAAAAAATAATCTTTCTAACACGCACGAAGTGCGAGCTGAACTTCGCAGGCGCAGAGCGCTAGCTAGAGCTCCGCTCTAGTTCAAGTTAATTCTAAGAAGTAAATTTAATTAGGAATATCCCTTTTAATAAATTGAGTTTTTATTGGCATTTTATAAGAAGCAATTCGCATAGCTTCTTTTGCAACCGATTCTGGAACACCTTTTAATTCATAAATTATTTTTCCTGGTTTAATAACAGCAACCCAATATTCTGGAGAACCCTTACCAGAACCCATTCTAGTTTCAGCCGGTCTCATAGTTACTGGCTTATCTGGAAATATACGTATCCATAATTTACCACCTCGACGTGCATATCGTGTTATTGCTCGACGACCTGATTCAATTTGTCTTGAAGTAATCCAACTACATTCAAGTGCTTGTAATGCAAAATCACCAAATGAAATAGTATTACCTCTTGTCGCTACACCTCGCATTTTTCCACGATGGTGTTTTCTATATTTTGTTCTTTTTGGACTTAACATAGTAACCTTAATAAAAATAAAAATTTAATAAATGGTAGTTAGAATCTCACCTTTAAAAACCCAAACTTTTATACCAATAATACCATAAATAGTTTTGGCTGTACGATATGAATAATCAATATCAGCACGTAAAGTTTGTAAAGGAACCCGACCTTCTCTAACCCATTCACTTCGAGCAATTTCAGCACCATTTAAACGACCTGAAACCTGAATTTTTATTCCTTTTATCCTTGCTCTTTGAGCACGTTGAATAGTTTGCTTTACAGCTCGACGGAATGGAACTCTTTTTTCAATTTGTTCTACAACAAAATCTGCTAAAAAACCTGCTTCTAAGTCTGGATTTGCTAGTTTTATTACATGAATTGCAACTTGTGGCAATTGAAATCCTTCTGGAAAGGTTTTTTGATAAAAGTAAAAATTTTCTTTACGATAAAGTTTTAATTTTTTTTCTAAGTCTTTTCTTAATACCTCTAAACCATTCCCTTCACGACCAACAATAACACCTGGTCTTGCAGCTTGTATTTCAATTTGAACTTGATCTAATTTTCTTTGAATTGATATATCAGTTATACCTGCTTCTGAAAATTTATTAAATAGTAATTTTCTTACAAAAAAATCTTCAACAGCTAATTGAGAATACTCTTTATCTTTTATAAACCATTGAGATTTATGTTTTTGTGTAATACCAAGGCGAAACCCAAGAGGATGTATTTTTTGTCCCATAATATAAATTTTTACAAATGTTAATTATATATACGAATTTTCTAAATAAAAGAAATAAATCTATCATGTGCTGTTCATCATGAAATGATGAAGAGCTTCGCTCTAGTTCATCAAAAATGGACAATGAATAATGTGGAAAAACAAGCAAGAACTTCGTTTTAGTTAACGTCTTGACTTTTTATCGCTTTTTATATGTCCACGAAAAGTTCGTGTTGGAGAAAATTCTCCTAATTTATGACCAACCATCTGATCAGTAATAAATACTGGAATATGTTCTCTCCCATTATGTACTGCAATGGTATGCCCAATCATAATTGGAACAATTGTCGAAGAACGAGACCAAGTTACTATAACTTTTTTTTCTCCTTTTGAGTTTAATTTTTCTATTTTTTTTAATAAGTGATCAGCAACGAAAGGACCTTTTTTTAGTGACCGTGACATAAATTTTCTAAAAATATTTTTATTTAAATAAAAAATGATTACCAAAGAATTTTTAATATATAATTCTTCTTAGAACAAATTTTTTACTTGTAGACTTTCCATTGTTCATCTTCTCCACACGCACTGTTCCTCACTCATCTTTGCACACGCACCAAGTGCGAGCAAGAGCTTCGCTTTAGTCATTTCATGATGATGAACAGAGGTACAGAAAATAAATGATGATAAGGTGAACATTCCTTCACGCACGAAGTGCGAGCAAGAGCTTCGCTCTAGGAGAATAAGTCTGTTTTGCAAGTAAGAACTTTGTTCTAGTTAGAAAAATGTTTATTTCCTTCTTCGAAGGATAAATTGAGTACTATATTTTTTAGATTTTCTAGTACGTTGACCTAAAGCAGGCTTACCCCAAGGTGTCACTGGACGAGAGCGACCAATAGGGGCACGACCTTCACCACCACCATGTGGGTGATCAACAGGATTCATAACAACTCCACGAACCCTTGGTCGTCGACCTAACCAACGATTTCTACCAGCTTTCCCTATTGTTAAATTACTAACGTCAATATTCCCAACTTGACCAACAGTTGCCCAACAATCTTTAGACACTAAACGAACTTCTCCAGAAGGTAAACGAAGAGTTACGAAATTCCCTTCTTTTGCTACTATTTGAGCTACTGTACCAGCTGCACGTGCTAATTGCCCTCCACCACCAGGTTGTAGTTCTACATTATGAACGGGTGAACCTAGAGGTATATTAGAAAGAGGTAAAGCATTTCCAATAACAATTGGTGCAGCAAATGCCGATACGATAGTCTCACCTAATTTTAGCCCGCGTGGATGTAAAATATATCGTTTTTCACCATCTTGATAATGTAATAGCGCAATTCGAGCATTTCTATTTGGATCATACTCGATAGAGGCAACTTTCGCTAAAATACCTATTTTATCTCTACGAAAATCAATTTTTCTATATAGTTTTTTATGCCCTCCACCTCTATTACGACTAGTAATTGTGCCTCTATTATTACGGCCAGTAGATCGATTTAACCAAAATGTAAGACTTTTTTCTGATTTAATACTTGTAATCTCATTAAATTCTGATACAGAACGATTACGTGTACCAGGAGTGTAAGCTCTATAAAAACGAATACCCATATAATTCAATTGTAATTAAAAAATTAATTTTCCTCAGAAAAAATCGGAATAGAATCACCAGATTTTAATGTGACAATAACTCTCTTATACTGAGCTTTAGATGTCCGCGGCAGTCGATGTGTATTCACTGAAACAACCTGAACTTTAAAAAAATCTTCGATTAATTTTTTTATTTGAGGTTTTGTTATCCTCAAGTCTACATCAAACGTATATTGATTATTTTCTATTAGTCTAACTGATTTTTCAGTTAGAATAAGATATTTAACTAAGTCAATCATCATATAAACAGAATAAAGATTGAAAAATATAAAATAATTTTATATTTTATTTACTTTTTAAAAGTATAAAATATAAATTAAGTATAAAATAGTACTATTTTATACTTAAAAGTTTAATAAAATATTATTTTATTAAACTTTTAAGTACTTACACGAACAAACAAGATCTTCGCTCTAGTTCGTGCTTTGCACAAGTACTTCGTGTTCCTCATTGATCTTTGCATCATTTCATCATCATTTCATCATCATGAAATGATGAACAGATCAACAGAAAAGAAATTACTAGAGCGAAGCTCTTGCTCGCATTTCATGCGTGTGAACGCGTGTGAAAGAGGTGCTTTGTACAGAGTACAAACAAGAACTTCTTCTTAGTTAAGCCCCTAAAGACTCTTTAGCCGCGTACATTATATCAATTGTTATTTTTGTAATTCCTTTTTCTCGAGCAAATTTTTCTGTATTTCTCTTTACTTTTCCTCTAACAAATCCAGGTATTTTATTTAATTCATTGAAACTTTCTGTTGACCATTCGAATTCTAAATTAGAGGCTAAAGATTTTTCGAAAACTTCTTTAGTATCATGACCACCAAATATTTCTAAAAGATGATCTTCCATACCTAATGTAAAAGAATTATATACTAAATCGGCGATTTGATTTGTTCCTTCATATCCTAAGAATGGTCTATAACTAAGTGGAAAATTTTGGATATGGACTGGAGATGAAATAACACCACATGGTATATCAAGTCTTTTGCCAATATGTCTTTCCATTTGTGTACCAAAAATAGCAGAAGGTTCTAGACGAGCAATCATATCACCAACTTGCGTATGATCATCGGTAATCAAAACTTCATCACAAAACCCTTGAACTTGTTCTCTAAACCAATCAGCATCATGTTTACAATATGTGCCTGCGCAAGATACTCGAATCCCCATTTCTCGAGTTAAAATTTTTGTCATTGAAGCGGCATGAGTACAGTCACCAAAAACAATTGCTTTTTTCCCCGTTAAATTTTGGCAATCAATAGATCTTGAAAACCAAGCTGCTTGCGAAAAAAATCTTGTTTGTTGATCTATATATTGATCAAATTTAATAGATAAATTACTTTTTTTTGTTATTATTTTTTCTATTTTTTTTATAAATTCTCCGGTATCCACTATTCCCATAGGTATAGTATCTATATATGGCATATCAAATTCTTTTTCCAAAAATTTAGCTGTCATTAATCCAACTTCACGATATGGAACAATATTAAACCAAGCTTTAGGTAAATTTTTCAAATTTAAAACTGAGCCACCTTCAGGAATAACTTCATTTACTTGGATACCTAAATCATTCAATAACCTTTTCAATTCTCTACAATCATGCTGATTATGAAAACCTAATGTAAAAATACCAATAATATTTGCAGAAGGTTTTTCTGTTTTAGAAGTTTTTAATATATTATTTTTTTTTGCTTTTTCGATGTAAAAACGAACAACCTGTTCTAATGTTCTATCAGCTGCTTGTAATTCATTTACTCGATAGTGATTAACATCTGCTAAAATAACATCTGATGTTGATTCAATTGAAGCTCGATGTACAAAATTTTGCAAATCTTCTTGAAGAATACTCGAAGTACATGTTGGTGTTAAAATTATTAAATCAGGAGATTCTTCTTTATCTTTTCTTGCTATATTCTGAACAACTTTTTCTTGCGAACCTTTTGCTAAAACATGTCTGTCTACAATACTTGCTGTAACTGGAGTAAAATCTCTTTCTCGTTCTAACATCGAACGCATAACATTAAAATAGTCATCGCCTAAAGGTGCATGCATAATTGCATGAACATTTTTGAAAGAACTTGCAACTCTTAAAGTTCCTATATGAGCTGGTCCAGCGTACATCCAATATGCTAGTTTCATAAAAAATCTTCATTAAAATAAAAACAATTATGTATATTATATATATAATAAAATTTGAATAAAACTATATACTTTTTCGGAATTTTTGAAAATAAAATAAAATCATTTTCTTATTTTCATACCTTATAGAAAGAAGTTGTTCTCAATTATATTGAGAAGTGTATGTACTCTATACAAGTTATCTGTACTAAATTTTTATAACAAGACTGATGTATACTATAAATTAGTACTAATAAATTAATTCTAAAAATAAATAATCATTTATAATAATAATTAGTATTATTCAATAAAAAACTATAAATCTTAGATCAGCAAGATTTCCATGTACGAAGTCCCTTCACACACAAAGTGCGAGCTGAACTTCGCAGGCGCAGAGCGCTAGCTAGAGCTCCGCTCTAGTTCAAGGTGTTCATCTTTTTCATCATGAAATTATGAAGAGCTTTGTCTTCATCGAAGATGAACTAGGAACTATCATTTAGAACAACTTCGTTCTATAGTGTCTTGTAAATTAAGTTTTTACTTTCTTTACTAAAGAAAGTACCATATAATTCAATAATATTGAATAAAAGTAATTAATGATATTGGAGGTTCATTGTGTTATCACTATCTTTTCTACTTGCAAAGTTACCTGAAGCGTATGCTCCTTTTGATCCAATTGTAGATGTTTTACCTGTAATTCCAGTATTATTTTTAGCTCTAGCTTTTGTTTGGCAAGCAGCTATTGGTTTTAGGTAATAAAAAAATCAAGCTTTTGATTTGTATAAAACTAGTATTTTAATTAACATGTACGAAGTACCTTGAGTTCATCTTTTTCAGTCCTTGTGCAAAGCACTAACAAGAGCTACGCTCAGGAAGAATGAGTGAAAGCAGAGCACATATAAGAACTTTGCAGGCGCAAAGCGCTAGCTAGAGCTCCGCTCTAGTTCTGCAGGTAACAACTTCGTTTTAAAAAGAATTCTATAATTGAGAGGTTAAAAATGAATTTTGAAATTATTTTACAATTAACTTCACTTCTTTTTATTGTAGTAGCTGGTCCAATTGTAATTTTATTGATATCTACACGTAATGGAAATCTTTAATAGATTATTTCTAAACTATATTAAGAAGAAAAACTATTTTTAAGAAAATAGATATTTTACAAAAAAAAATACTGAATTATGTCACTTTCTGAAAGTCAAATTTTTATAGCACTCTTTATTTCTTTAGTTACAGGGATTCTTGCGGTTCGTCTTGGTATTGAACTATATAAGTAAATCGTCTGCAAATTTTTTACAGATTATATTGACAAAAATTAGTAGTATATCCCATACTATAGGAGTATGGGATTTTATAAAAAATTAATATTTGGGGTGTCGCCAAGTGGTAAGGCTGCGGGTTTTGGTCCCGCCATTCGGAGGTTCGAGTCCTTCCACCCCAGAACAGGTAAGAATACGTAAGAAGTACCTTGTACACAGCATAGATATTTCTTTTTCACCTCATCATCTTTAATGCACATGTTCATCAAAGGTGATGAGGTGAAAAATCATTGAGAACAAAGTTCTAAGAATATTTGCCAGGAACCAGATTTGAACTGGTGACACGAGGATTTTCAGTCCTCTGCTCTAACCAACTGAGCTATCCCGGCATTATTTGTTACTATATATACTATCATATATATAGTATATTTGACAATAGGTCTATTTCTTAAAAAATTAAAAGCTAAAATCATATATGTTTAATTTAATACGTCTAGTTTTTGCTCTACTTTTAATTGTACTTATTACACCGCAAACAGATAAAGAAAACATAGTATTAAGAAAATTTCATGAAAGTGGTTTTTTTATGAATTATAATGAAGCAAAACATTTTTTGAATCGAATTACATGGATATCAATTGGCTTTTTTTTAATTATTACTTTAATTTAAAATTTTTATACTAAATAATACAATAAAAGTTATACTAGTTATAAATTTTTCTTTCCTCTGCAAAGCAACTTGTTTTTTATCATTGTTCATCTTTAATAAACTACAGTGAAGCTCTTCCACGCACGAAGTGATTGTACAAAGCACAGATAAGACCTCCACTTTCGTACGTGAACGATGAAAATGATAATGATGAAGAGAACAGGTACTTCTTTTTCATTCGAAAAATGAGTGAAATCAAAGCACTTGTGCAAAGCGTGCAAAGCACAGACTGTTTATGGTTGATTTTCTTCATTCATCATTTCTTTATTTATTTTTATCGAAGATGAATGATGAACACAAAGAATAAGTGAAAAGAAATGATGAAGAACTTCGTCTTCACTAGACCAGAGCTCTTGCTTTTGCTCCCCACATCATTTCATGATGAACAGATGAACAACATGTTGAAGATCAACTAGGAACTCTCACACGCACGAAGTGCGAGCTGAACTTCGCTTTTCATCGAAGATGAACAGCAAAGCGCTAGCTCTTCTAAATATTTCATTTCCTTATCATGAAATGATGAAAGCTACGCTCTAGTTCAAGTTGAGAATACCTTTGCTCTGCAAGGCTCTGTAAGCAAGAACTTCGTTCTAGAAATAATAACTAGTATATTTAAATCAAATCTACATTGAAAACAAGAAGTTACTATTTTTAATAATTATGAATATTAGACTAATCAAAATTATTGAAGTTATTGAAATACTACAAAAACATTTACTCCAACAAAACCTCTTAATACCAAATAAAAAGTTATTAATAGCTGTTTCAGGAGGACAAGATTCTATTTTATTATTATTTTTTATACAAATTTTACAACAGCAATGGAAATGGACTATACATATTATTTGGTGTAATCATTTGATTCAAAGCGAATCAGTATATATATTTTCATATATATCAAATATTTCATTTTATTTAAAAATTTCTTTATCGACAAACATCTTTATAGAACCGATAACTACTGAACATAGTGCAAGAGAAACAAGATACGATAATTTATATAGAATAAGTCATTTTACTAATATTAGAAAGATTTTATTAGGTCATAATTTAAGTGATAGAACAGAAACTCTTTTTTTAAATATCATTAGAGGTACAGGCTCAAATAGTTTTTATTTTATACATTGGAAAAAACAACTTTTTTTTAATAAAAAGACTAATACTAATAATAATTTACAGTATTTAAAAAAAAAATTGGACGATGAATATAAAAACAAAAATAGATTTTTCTTTCACAAAAAAAATCATAAAAATCAAAGAAAAAATATTTTATTTACAATACAAAAACAAAAAAATGAAAAAAATAAAAACCAACAAAATTTATTAAACAACAAAAAAAATTTAACACAAATTATTCGACCTTTTCTTTTTTTAAGTAGATTTGAAATAAAAATTATAAATATTTTACTAAAATTACCTATTTTTCCTGATAAAACTAATCAAAAAATAATTTATACAAGAAATAGAATAAGAAACCAAGTATTTCCTCTAATACGTTTTTTCTTTAATCCTAAGTTTGATAATCTTTTTTTTCAATATAATGAGATCGGGTATAGTGAAGAAAATTTTTTTGAATATTTAACCAAAAAAATATATACTGAAATTTGTTATGAAAATAATTATTTAATTTGCATAAATCTTTATATTTTAAAAAAACTCCCATTAGCAATTCAAAGAAGAATACTTTATCAATTTTTTGAAAAAAATTTCAGAAAAAATATTAGATTTTCACAAATTAACTATTTAATAAATTTTTATATAAAAAAAAAAAGTGCTTACACGCACGAAGTGCGAGCTGAACTTCGTTCAAGTTATAAAAGTGATTTGATAGTTCAACCACTAAGCAATAAAAATTCTACAAACTTTATAGTTTTACCAAAAATTGGTATTCTATTTATATCAAAAAAATTTATCTGTATCGAAAAATTCTACTAACTAGAATGCTCTACTTTTTATACAAAATGTTTTATTTTTCAACCTTTTCTAATAGTAGTTTCTTTTTTTAAATATTTAAATTGATTATGACTCTTACACGCACGAAGTGCGAGCTGAACTTCGCAGGCGCAGAGCGCTAGCTAGAGCTCCGCTCTAGTTCAAGTGAAGAATCTTGATTTCATTTTGTAGAACAAGAAATAAAAAAAATAAAAGGTTTAATGATTGCAAAAGTTTTTTATATTGCAGAGAAAACTAGCTTGCATAACTATTTTTTAGTTGGAGCATTTTATAATGAAAAACTTAAAGATGATTTTCTATTACTGGACCCTATACAGAAGATAAAGGAGAAAAACGATAAATTTCATTTAAAACATTTGCAGGTTATGTGAAGCGATTCTTTCATTTTGTTTCAAAAGATAACTCTAGTCTTGTTTTTTTTAATATTACCGAAAGTGAAGTTTCTTATTTTTTGCGGCAAATTGCAAATGCAACTTCAAATGCTTTAGTTGAAACAGCTAAACCTGCCATGAATCTTGAACAAGACGAAACGCCGGATGAAGAATTTGCAAATGACTTGAAAAGATTTGAGATAAGATTAGTAATCTATTTACAAGCTATTAAAAAACGGCTTGAAAACTTGGACAAAAAAGTTGAAAGTTTATTTTCCACGCACGAAGTGCGAGCTGAACTTCGTTCAAGTTCCTCTTTATACCGTGTGGAAAAATCAGTCCAGTCTGATAGGGTAAATAATGGTGTTGATATTTATGGAGGGGGTAAGAATATTGATACGGGGAAATTAGAAAGAAACGCATCTCCTAAAATTGTTGAAAACAAAGGTGGTGTTGTTTACGGAGATATGGTGAGGGTTTATTCTGAAAGTACGGATAAAGATTTTATTGAGTTTATAGTACGAAAACTTTTTAAGTTGACAGAGGACGAATAGAATAGTTTGATTGAGGAGTTTGCACAATGTACGGAGGAGGTACTTCTTATGTGAGAAACTTGGGTCACCCGGGACTCGAACCCGGAACTATTCGGTTAAAAGCCGAGTACTCTACCATTGAGTTAGTGACCCTTCTATTATTTATAGTACGTTAATCTATTTTTTTTTGCAATAAATAATATTATTTAATTAAGAAATTAAAAGTTTGGTTTTATGCTGATAGAAAACCAAACTCTTAATTAAAAAACTAAACTACAAATGAGTTTAAGATACCTACTGCAAAAACTAAAAGAATCCAAAGACCTAATCCAGAAAAAATAGGACGTTTATATTCTGTCCATCCATCAGGAGCAGCAAATACAACGGGAACTCCAATAACTAGTAGAAAAGATAGAGCAACAAGAGAAAAAATAGATAGCTGAAAAACTAATGTCATAAATTATATCTCCAAATATAGTACTATATTACTAGTAAAAAAATTTTTAATATAAAGTTACTAGACCATCTCTAAATATAGAACTTTATACAATCACTAAAATATAAGTAACTTTATCACTTGCCTTAATTTTTTAAAAATTTTTAGCAATATTGTTAGTTTATTATACACAAACAACCAAAATGAAATCTATAGTTTTTATTATATTCAAAAATTTGCTTTTAATAGATTTATTGACAAGTCTACCATTTTAAGCTATCCTTAATCAAAAAATAAAATAATGCGGATGTAGCTCAGTTGGTAGAGCGTGGTCCTTCCAAGTCCAATGTCGCGCGTTCGAATCGCGTCATCCGCTATATACTTAATTTCAAGAACAAAAAAATAATTTTAGGTACGTATTATGTTCTGTAGAGCACCTTGTGCAAACAAACTCTGTTTTGCAGGCACTTCTGTTTCACTGAGCGTAGCTCTTGCTAGCGCTTTGCACAAGTCATTTCATGATGAAGGTAAACACTCGTTCACGCACGAAGTGCGAGCAAGAGCTTCGCTCTAGGAGAACAACTTTGTTCCGCAAGAACTTATTTTTCACCTTTAGTAAATAACAATTGAGAAAAGAGAGGAAAATTACTAGACGAAATAATATATAATATGATAAAATTATTATATAGATGGCGAGCGTAGCCAAGTGGTAAGGCAATGGATTGTGACTCCATCATTCGCGGGTTCAAACCCCGTCGTTCGCCCATAACTTTTTTTAATAATTTGTTTTTTATGTACTTTTTATAAAACTTGATTCTAATTATCACCAAGGATATACTACTAGTACATGAAATAGATTATTTTCATTCATATATAAATATTTTAAGAAATTTAAAACATAAGAAATTTTGATTTTATTTTTTAAAGTTTTTGAAGTTTTAAAAAATCTTTCAATCTAAAGGAGTTTATAATGTCTGGAACTACAGGAGAACGCCCTTTTACTGATATTTTAACTAGTATCCGTTATTGGGTAATTCATAGTATTACTATTCCTTCTTTATTTATTGCTGGCTGGCTTTTTGTAAGTACAGGTTTAGCTTATGACGTATTTGGTACTCCAAGACCAAATGAATATTTTACGGAAGATCGTCAACAAGCTCCGCTTATTACAGATCGTTTTAATGCACTAGAACAAGTAAAACAATTATCTGAAGTAAATTAAATATATGGCTACAAAAAAATCTTATACATATCCTATTTTTACTGTTCGCTGGCTTGCTATTCACGCTTTAGCTGTACCTACTGTTTTCTTTCTAGGCGCAATTACAGCAATGCAATTTATTCAACGTTAATTACATAGGGGACAAATTATGGCTAAACCTAATCCCAACAAACAAGTTGTTGAACTAAACCGTACTAGTCTTTATTGGGGCCTTTTATTAATTTTTGTTCTAGCTGTTTTATTTTCTAGCTACATTTTCAACTAAAGATTTTGATTCTTTTAGTACCTTGACAAATTCAGGGTACTTCTTTTTTAATAAAAAATTTATTAAAAGGTCTCCTTTAAAAAACTATTTTCTCAGAACGGATTTTCACTTCATATATGAAGGAACCAATAATTATTAATTTTGTTTTCACCCTGTGATGTTCATCATTCTCACTAGAGTAGAGCTCTTGCTTGTGCTCCGCACATCTCGCGAAGATAAACAATGAAAAATGATGAAGAACAAGCAAGAACTTCGTTTTAGGATGAGAGAAAAAATTATTCTGTAAAGGAAAAGAGTTACTAATCTATTTTACTAAAAATAGATTTCTTAATTTTTAAATTAATTATGTGAGGATTTTTCAATGTCTAATACTGGAACTACTGGACGTATACCGTTATGGCTTGTTGGTACAGTTGTAGGTATAGCAGCAATTACTTTACTTGGTGTATTTTTTTATGGGTCATATGTTGGCTTAGGATCGTCTGTATAACTTACAAAAGTTTACAGAAATTACTATTTACTTTATTTCTACAAATTACGAATAAAGTAAATAGTAATTATTTTGCATCCAGTTGGGTTTGAACCAACGATGTCCTTTAGGAACCGCATTATGAGTGCGGTGCAATCGACCACTCTGCCATGGATGCTTACTCTTTTATTTTGCCATGAATTTAATAAATAAGCAATTGTGGGTATGGAGGGGATTGAACCCTCGACATCGCGCTTCGGAAACGCGTGCTCTAATCCACTGAGCTACAAACCCTACTAAAACAAACTTGTTCTCAATGAAATGATAAAAGAGAAGTGCATGTACTTCGTAGTACTTTCTACAAGTATTAGTTAACTAATATAAATAAATTTTATAGCATAGACTTTCACGCAGGAAGTGCTTTGGGTTCATCATGAAATGATGAGGAGCTTCGCTCTAGAAAAGTCTATACTATAAGAATTATGATAATCTACCAGTCATCTTTAACCAATTCTGTGCTTCAATATAATTAGTTGGAGCTAATCGAATCGCCTCTTTCCAATAATCAGCAGCTTTATCAAAAAGTAGCTTTGAAATTTCTGGACGACCATTTTCAATTGCTTGTTCTCCACGATAATGATATATAACTGCGATATTATTCAAAGCTTGTGGTAATGATGGATTTCTTTCAAGAGCTTGGTAATAGTATTCTAAAGCTCTTCCATGCTCCCCGTTACTTGTATGGATTAAAGCTATATTATATAGTATATAACTTCTATCATACGCGTCGGTTTCTAATCTTAAAGCTTCATAATAATTTTGTAATGCTTCAGCATATTCACCTTCAGACTGTGCTGACATTCCATCTCGATAATAAGTAAATGCTTGTTTTTCTCTTTTAGAGGTTGGTAAAATTTTCAATAAAATATCAGCTACAACCGTAAATGTTTTATCAATGAAGTTATCATTTCTCTGTGATCTAGGCATATTTTTTTGAAGAGTAGTCAATTACTTTCTTTCATTTTACCTTATTTTACTAAACAGAAGTTCTTTCCTGTACTTCTGTGGTACTTCCGTGCATAGATAATTGGTTTTTAGTACTACTAGTTTATTATAAATTGTATGTTATAATAAAATTATTAGGTAGCCTATAAAAGATATATTTCATAAATATAATTATGATAACACTAAAAATCTTTGTTTATACAGTTGTAACATTTTTTGTTTCATTATTTATTTTTGGTTTTCTATCTAATGATCCAGGAAGAAATCCTGGTCAAAAAGATTTAGATTAAAAACTTTCATGTGCGAAGCAACTTATTTTTCATCATAAAATGATGAAGAGCACCTTGTGCAAACGAACTTCGTTTTGCAGGTACTTCTCTTTCACACGCGTTCACACGCACGAAGTGCGAGCAAGAGCTTCGCTTTAGGATCTAGCTATATTCAGTAAAAATGGATATATCTAGATTACAATTTATTCAATCATATTATGATAAGTTGCTACAGTCGATGGAGAAATTTTATTTAAATATCTAAATATCCAATATTTAAAAACTGTATCTAATAATACTGGAAAAGTAGCTACAAATAATAATATAAAATCTTGATTTTCAGATAATCCAAAATGTCGAATAAAAAGTTCAAGAAAAAATTCCCAACCACGAGGTGAATGAAATCCTACTAATAAATCAGTGAATAAAATTAATAAAAATGATTTTGTAGTATCACTTAAACTATAAATAGATTCGGTAAGGAATGATTTCAAAATAATTATTTGTGGACGCATTAGTATAAAAAGTATACTAATAGTTACAAATGTTATTAGATCAGCAAAAAGATTTGTTATAGCATTTATACTGTCTTGATTATACTTTTTTGCTATTTCAATAAGTTTTTGCTGAAAATTTTCTTGAAATTCATTTGTAGAAATTGAGGAATAATAACCAGAATCTTTTATTTCGAAAGATAAATTTTTCTTAAAATGAGAATGAGAAATAGTTGAAAAATTATTATATGAATTATTTAAATCTAGAGATTGACTTGAACGAAGTTCAGCTCGCACTTCGTGCATGTCACAAAGAGATTGAAAATATATTCTTTCTTCAAAATTTGCCATATCAATTAATGCTTTTTCTTGCTGATAGGAATTTAAAAAAATTTCTGTTTGATTTTCATTCCAAACATATTGTGTTAATGGATTTAAAATTAATGTTTTTGCTAAAAAACTTATTCCCATTGGAATAAATATAAGGATTAATAGACATCTGACAGAAACTAAAACTTGATATCTTGAAATACGAAACTCTTGCAACACCGAAGTTTCAGCTCCTGGTAATAGCTGTTTTGTAAATCTATCAAATGTTCGAATTATAGATCGAGGTACTAGACCGGTTTGTTCAAATGCTTCTTTTTCCATAAAAACAGTAGAGTCTCGTTATTTTTTCAAATTTACTATATTTTATTTTGCACTAGAACGTAGTTCTTGCATGTACTCCGTACAGTTTAGATAAATCACTCTACGTGAACAACTAGTAGAGGTATCTTCTATCCATGAAAAGAGCGAGTCATTTTATGATAAATTTTTCTAAAAGCAAAGGAAAAAACACGGTTTTCAAACAACACACTCTTCTCGTAATAGACGTGAGAGTCTTAGCTTTTGTTGAGTTCTAGAAAAAAGAGGACTGGAACACCCGAGAGGAAAGCAGAAAGATAAACAAAAGAAATAGTTCAAAGCCACTGAACTAAAAATAAGAAAAAATAGAAAAGAGCAAAAAGCTTTTTTTCTTTGATGAGAAAAAAAAATAAAAACAAGAAGAAAAACGAAAAACCTAAAAAAGTGAAAATCCATACTAGACAGAAATCAGTATAGCAGGACTTTACAAGTCCGTAGAGACTATAAAAAACTCTTTTCTATAAGATAGTTTACAAAGGACAAATGAGCGTCTAAAGAGAGGCGAATTCTATTAGATAGAAAATCTAATAGAATTCTTATTTTAAAAGTAGGCAAAAATTACTTTATCTAGTAATACGTTTTTCTTATTTAATAAATAAGAAAAAGGTTTACTAGATAAAGTAATTTTTGCCTACGGGGGATTGCCTTATCCCCCCGTAGACATATCAACATACGAAAAGTTTAGATATCAACCTTTTTCGCTTGTTTTCTTATGTCCCGCCCCCCCCTACAAATTCATTCTAGACGGGGGGCGGGACATAACTATTGGTTTAAATATTTCTTGAAAATACCATGATTATTGACCCGTTTTTGGGTCAATAAATCATCTCTCTTACATTTTTTTTAAAGGGTATTCTACGAGATTCTTTGAATACCTGCTAGCTACCAACTAGCTCTGCTTTCCTGTCGCTTTTTTTTCAAGTAGGATTTTTATTATTAAATAAAAATACCTTTTGGTTTCTCACCATCCACTCCGTAGTTCCCTTCTTTCCGATAAGTTCATTCTATGGGCGTGTTTGAATGCTTGCTAGTGCTTTTTTTTTCCCAAAAGAAAAAAGCATTTTTCATTCTCAAGGTTCAATTGAGAACAAATGTGATTTCTATCTAGCTGTTCGTTATGGTGTCAATACGAAATCTAATGCATCAGTATTACCGAGTCCTTCAGAAGGGCACACTCTATTTTGTAATGCAAAACTCGATGTTCCTGAAGGACTCTTATTGCTTGTATACTTCTCGTCAATCTTAGAAACTCTACGAAAAACTCCTCAACCCTGAATGCGAATGTGTTTGCGTCTCATTCGAACGGGACTGGATTCGAATGTTCTTCATCTTTAAAACGTTAAAATATAAATTCTTATTGGAACAGGGTTGTTCCGAAGGATTGTTCTCCTTGGCATCTTTGATGAACGTGTTTATCATAAAATGATAAAAGAGAAGTGCCTGCAGAGCGGAGTTCTTCACTGAGCGTAGCTCTTGCTAGTGCTTTACACAAGTCATTTCATGATGAACAGCCTGTGCTTTGCACAAGGTATAAAGTACTTCGTAGATGTTAAATACCTTCTAGAGAAACTTGTAAAAAACGAGCTAATTCTGCTGCTTGTTTTTCTATTTCTTCTAGACTCATAGGTTGTCCAATCCTTGTTAATGGTATCTCACGGTTTCCTTTTAAACGAAGATAAATTGTTCGCCTTGGATTTAGCCCATCTTTTAATTCGACACGAATACCTTCAACATCATAAAGAGAATATAATAAATCAATTCGTCTATTTTTTCCGGGAAATCCCCAACGAAAAATTCTAATTATTCCGTCTTTTTTATTAAATTCATTAAAACCTCCACCTACACTCCATAAAATAGTTAACCATAAATACAAACTAAAAAATAAACCTAGTATCCCATAAAAACACATTACTATTCCTTGTGGAAAAAATATTATATTTTCTGAATGAATAATAGGAAGTATGTTAGATCCTAAATAACTAGAAATACCTGTTAATAAAAAGCCAGTTGCACCAAGCAACATAATTGAAGCCCACCAATAATTACTAAATCGACGAGATCCTATAACAGTATATTGCCTAATATTTTCACTTTGTTGATTTTGAGTATTATTTATCATATACAAATTTGTAAAGTACAAAGAATTTACTAAATAAAAGAGAGATAAACTTTAACATGTACTTTCTCTTTTTCTAAAGTTTAAAGAAAAAAGAGAACTGTACCTATTCTCAATAAAATTCAGAAGAAGAACTTAGTCCCGATTAGTAATAAAGTTTACTAGAAATAAATTGTTCTTACTGATTGTTCAGCAAAGGTGTTCACTTTATTATCTTTGATAAACGTGTTCATCATTGGAAATGATGAAGAGGTGGATGAACAATGATTAAAAAAAAGGTGCTTCGCACATGTAAGAGAAGTACTATCTTCATAAGTATATTATAATATTTTCAATATTAATAGAACGAAGTTCTTGCTAGTGCTTCGATTTCACTCATTCTTCGCACTGTTCATAATATTTCATCATGAAATTATGAACAGTGCGTGTGAAGAAGATGAACAATGTTAGCTAGCTTTGTTTTAAGCTAGCTACCAATAATTAATTTTTTTTATTTGTATCAAATTTTTCTTTTAATCTTGTTGCTTTTCCAACACGATCTCTTAAATAATATAATTTAGCTTTTCTAACTCGTGCACGTTTAATAATTTTTACTTCCTGAACAGTTGGTGAATGAATAGGAAGTACTCTTTCAACACCTATACCTTGGAAAATACGACGAACAGTTATTGTTGTATGTAAACCTGCTTTATGTTGAGCTATTATCGTTCCTTCATAAGGTTGTATCCTTTCCTTATTTCCCTCTTTAATTAAAATACCTACTTTAACTGTATCACCAACAAAAAATCTTGGTAGATTTTTTTTTAATTGGTCTGATTCTATATCATTTATAAGCATTGAAAGTTTCATACAATGACTCCATTTTGTTATATTTTCCATGTGCTGCTTCGCACGAAGCACCTTGTTTCATTGTTCATCCACCTCTTCATCATTTCCAATGATGAACACGTTTATCAAAGGTAATAAAGTGCTTTTGGTGAACAATAAGTAAGAACAACTTTGTTCTGTAAGCAAGAGCTTCACTCTAGTTATTTTACCTCTTAAGATTTACCTCTTATTTTAAAAAGTAAATCTTAAGATTTTTCTTCCCCGCACGAAGTGCGAGCTGAACTTCGCAGGCGCAGAGCGCTAGCTAGAGTTCCGCTCTAGTTCAAGTAATTCTGTTTAATTGAAAACTAAAATTAAAACACTATTAATTATTCAATAATTAAAGAAACAACACCAGCACCTACAGTTCTACTACCCTCACGTATTGCAAATCTCATACCTTTTTCAATAGCGATTGGAGAAATTAGTTCAACTTCCATCTTAATTCTGTCACCAGGCATAACCATTTGAAGTGGCTTCTCATCATCTGTACGGAAACTTTCAATTTTTCCAGTAACATCAGTAGTACGAACATAGAATTGAGGTCGATAACCTGGAAAGAATGGAGTATGTCTTCCACCTTCTTCTTTTGTTAAAATATATACTTGAGCATCAAACTTTGTATGTGGTTGAATAGAACCCGGTTTTGCTAAAACCATTCCTCTATCTACTTGATCTTTTTGAATACCTCGAATTAAAACACCAACGTTCTCTCCAGCAAAACTTTCATCTAAAGTTTTCTGAAACATTTCTAACCCGGTAACAGTTGTAGTTTTTGTCTTTTCTAGACCAATAATTTCAATATTGTCACCAATTTTTATTTTTCCACGTTCAATTCTACCAGTAACAACAGTACCACGACCTGTAATTGAAAAAACATCTTCAATAGCCATTAAGAAAGGTTTGTCTGTATCTCTTTCTGGTGTTGGAATATACGTATCAACTTTATCCATTAAAGTATAAATTTTATCAACCCATTTATTTTCATTTGGTTTAATTTCTGGATTATCACTTAGTGCTTCTAAAGCTAAAAGTGCAGAACCTGGAATAATTGGAATATCATCCCCAGGGAATTCATAATTATCAAGAGTTTCCCGGATTTCTAATTCTACAAGCTCAAGTAATTCTTCATCATCTACTTGGTCTTCTTTATTCAAAAAAACAACAATATTTGGAACCCCAACTTGTTTTGCTAAAAGTAAATGCTCTTTTGTTTGAGGCATCGGTCCATCAGCACCAGATACTACAAGAATCGCTCCATCCATTTGTGCAGCACCAGTAATCATATTTTTTACATAATCAGCATGTCCTGGGCAATCTACGTGAGCATAGTGTCGATTCTCTGTTTCATATTCTACATGAGCTGTATTAATAGTAATACCTCGTGCTTTTTCTTCTGGTGCAGAATCAATATCATCATATTTTCTACCTTTCCCACCACCTTTAGCAGCTAATGCCATCGTAATTGCTGCTGTTAATGTTGTTTTTCCGTGATCTACATGACCAATAGTCCCTATGTTTACATGTGGTTTTGTACGTACAAATTTTTCGCGTGCCATAAGAAAATTTATAAAAAAATTTAATTTAATGATTTAATTTTAATTGGAGACCTATTCTATTTATATTACAAAGGTCTACTTTTTAAATTACCTAAATATATTTCTAAAGTCAATAATAAATATTTAAAAACTTACACGCACGGAGTGCGAGCTGAACTTCGCAGGCGCAGAGCGCTAGCTACAGCTCCGCTCTAGTTCAAGTAGTATTATCATGTACAAAGTACCTTTGTGCAGAGCACCTTGTTTTCCATCATTGTTCATCGAACATGTTTGATGTAGAGCTTTGCTCTTGCTCGATAAACAATGATGAACACGTTCATCAAAGAGGATAAGGTGAACATTTTTGGTCACGCACGAAGTGCTTGTGTTTATCTTTTTCACACGCATGGAGTGCGAGAAGAATGATTGAAATCAAATAACCTTGTACAAAGCGTTCAAAGCACAGACTGTTCATCGTTGATCTTCTTCATTCATCATTTCTTTTCATCGAAAAAAAACTTATATAGAAAAAAATAGAAACTTCTATTTAGGTATTAAAAAACTATAAAAAATTAAAAACGATATTTAGCAAAAGCTTTATTAGCTTCTGCCATTTTATGAATTTCATCTCTTTTTCGAATAGCATTACCTATGCTTTTAGAGCAATCAATAAATTCATTTGTCAATTTAGAAATCATATTTTTTCCAGATCTATTTCTACAAGAAGATAAAATCCAACGAATAGCTAAAGCGGTACCACGATCAGGATCAACTTCGATAGGAACTTGATAGGTTGATCCACCAACGCGTCTTGCTTTTACTTCCACTAATGGAGTAGCATTTCGAACCGCATGTTCAATTAATTTTACAGGGTCCTGTTGAGTCACTTCAGCTATTTGTTGCATAGATTGATAAATTAATTTATATGCTAATGACTTTTTTCCTTTTTTCATTAAGCGGTTTACAATCATATGAATTAAACGACTATCATAAACTGGATCAGGCGATAAAAAACGTTTTTTAGGTGTACGACGACGAGGCATAATTTAAAATTTCCTTTTTATAAAAAATAATTATTTTTGTTTCTTAACTCCATATTTAGAACGGCTTTGTAATCTATCTTTTACTCCTGCTGTGTCTAAAGTTCCTCTAATAATATGATATCTAACTCCAGGTAAATCTTTTACCCTTCCACCCCGAACTAATACAACAGAATGTTCTTGTAAATTATGGCCTATTCCAGGAATATAAGCTGTTACTTCAAAACCAGTAGTTAAACGAACACGTGCGACTTTTCTTAAAGCAGAATTAGGTTTTTTCGGTGTAGTAGTATATACTCTAGTACATACACCACGTCTTTGTGGACAAGATTCAAGGGCTGGAGATTTAGTTTTATTAGATATTCTTTTTCTCGCAGATCGAACTAATTGTTGAATTGTAGGCATATATAAACAAAATATTTAAAAAAAGATATATATTTATTGAAAGATGTAAACTTCCATGTACGAAGTACCTTCACGCACGAAGTACGAGCTGAACTTCGTTCAAGGTGTTCATCTTTTTTATTTCTTGTACAAAGCACTAGCACTTCGTGCGTAAGAGCTACGCTCAGGAAGAACGATTGAAAGCAGAGCACATATACGAACTTCGTTCTATAAATAAAAACTTTGTTCTAGTTACTTTAAATTTTTAAAATACTAAAATACAATGTATCAAGAAAAATGTTATAAGAAAAAGTATTTTAAAATCAAGAGTTTATTTTTCATAAAAAAACTGCCATGTGCTATTTGATTGAGAACGAAGTTCTTGCATGTACTCTGTACTGTTCATCATTTCATGATGAAACCACTTCGTACGTGCAAGAGCTTCTCTTTAGTTCTTTCGATTTTATAGGCTCTATAAGTTTTTAATAAAATTTAACTTGTGCAAAGCACTAGCAAGAGCTACGCTCAGATAGATATTTCTTTAATTTTATAACTCTATTGGAACAGAATTCCTATCTGTATTCCTTTTTCAATACCATTGAAAACAAGAAAGTACTTTATACATAAAAGAATTATAAAGTAAAAATCCCCATTGTTCATCCTAGAGCGAAGCTCTTCATCATTTCACCATCATTTGCAATAATGAACGCGTGTGAAGTGTGAAAGAGGTGCTTTGTACTTTGTTCGTGCGTGTTCGATGAAAGCAAGGCATAAGCAACCACTTCGTTCCAGAATAAATACTACGAAAATTATTTTTTATTTTATTTGTAATGCTAAAAAGTCCGTAATGTTTCGACTTCATCTTTGATGAAAATTATGAACAACATTACGAACTTACTAAAAGAATTAATTGATTAGTTTTTCTTTTTTTGCTAATTAAAAAGCAAGAATTAACGCATCGGGGAAAAAGCGATTAATTTCGATTAATATTCCTGATAAAAAAGTTAATGCTAAAAGAGCAGCAACAGGCGCAGTAGATAAATATATTGTAAAATCTTTCATTTTATTTTCCTCTATATATAGAAATACCCTATAAAATATATAAATTTTCTATACTATATTACTAGTATACGCTTAAAAAAGAAAAGATGGTATTTTTTATATAAAATAAAGTATTGCATTCTAAGACTTGAATGTATATATTCTATATATATGATTTATCGGGATGTAGCGCAGTTTGGTAGCGCTCCTGTTTTGGGAACAGGAGGTCGCAGGTTCGAATCCTGTCATCCCGACTTTAAATCATTTTCATCATGAAATGATGAATATATTTTTACTAGAATAAAAAAAGCGTCCTTAGTTCAGTTGGTAGAACGCAGGTTTCCAAAACCTGATGTCGTAGGTTCAAGTCCTACAGGGCGTGATTTCAGAATGAAATTCATATATATGTATATACCAAGTATACGTTTGAACTTCGTTCAAAGAACAGAGTTGATCTCTCTCTCGACTAAATTCTTAATTAGATTCAGAATTTAATCCAACAGGTTGTTTACCTAAGGTGTTCACCCAAAGTGAGGACCTTTTCATCTTTTTTGACATGTGCTGTTCCTCATTTTCATTGAACTAAAGCGAAGCTCTTTATCATGAAATGATGAAATGCGAGCAAGAGCTTCGCTCTGTTCGTGCGTGTGAAGAAGATAAACTTTGTGGAAAAGAAGATTGAGAACAACAAAGGAATTCTTATATGACAAATTATATTCTAGGTGGTTGACTATGATTAATGAAAGGAAGTAATCCAACCATGCGAGCATTTTTAATTGCTTTAGTTACATATCTTTGTTGTTTAGCGTTTAAACCTGTAAGTCTTCGAGGTAAAATTCTGCCTTCAGCACTAATAAATTTTCTTAAAAGAACAATATTTTTATAGTCTATAGTACTTTGAAATTGTGTATTTTGAACTTTAGATTTTTGTCTAATAATTGCTACTATATTTTGTTTCGGGTAGATTCGGGATTTTGATTTGCGAGTTGAAAAATTCATAATACTTTTATCCTCTGTAGTAAAAAATTTTCATGTACTGTTCATCTTCGATGAAAAGCGAGCAACAGCTTCGCTCTAGGAAGATTTATTGTAAAGATTCTACTAATTGTTGAAAAGAGTCTTTATCTCTTACTGCTAATTGAGCTAATATTTTTCGATTTAAAAAAATATTTGATTTTTTTAAACCATGGAGAAATTCACTATAGCTAATGCCATAAAATCTAACTGCTGCATTCATTCGACTAATCCAAACACTTCGAAATTGACGTTTACGTTGATTTCTATCCCTATAAGAATATTTTAAGGCTTTTAATTTTTGTTGATTGGCGGTTCTAAATAAGATTGAAGATGATCCCCGAAAACCCTGTGTTATCTTTAATATTTTTTTGCGTCTTTTACGTGCTACATTACCACGTTTTACTCGAGTCATTTTATTATTCCTTCTATTTTTGAAAATAGTTCTCTTTCAACTTTCCTCAGGCTTCTTCGAAAGAAGTTCGTACTTGCAGAATAAAGTTGTTCTCACTGATTGTTCACCTTCATCATTCATCTTTGCATCATCATGAAATGATTAATGAAAAAGACGAACGATGAATAGTCTATAGTCTATGCTTTGCACAAGTTACACAAGGTACTTTGCTTTCACTCATTCTTCCTGAGCGTAGCTCTCACGCACGAAATGCGAGCTGAACTTCGCAGGCGCAAAGCGCCAGCTAGAGCTCCGCTCTAGTTCAAGTGCTAATGAAGAAAATGAACAATGGTACATGAAACAGAAATTGAGAAACAACTTATAAAAATTTATAAATAGTATTTTAAGAATGTTAAGTTTAGTAGAAATTAGTTAAAGTTATAACTAACTAACTATGTATACATTATTTGTATAGAAAAAATCCATAGTTTTTATTTTTGTAAATTTTTTTCATAATAACTTGCAACACGCACTATTCCTCATGAAATGATGAAGAGCTTCGCTCTAGTGACGTTAAAGGTTCAATTATAAAAAATATCTACTTTTATAAAATTTTAATATATATTACGTTATAAAACAATAAAAAAATTCTTTCTAGAACGCAATTTTTGCATGTACTTCGTACAAGTAAAAATAAGAAGTTGACCTATTGACAAAAAAAAAAAAAAACATTATTATTATCTATGAAGAGTAAAAAAAGCCCCCATCGTCTAGAGGCCTAGGACATCTCCCTTTCATGGAGGGAACGGGGATTCGAATTCCCCTGGGGGTAATAATCCAATTATTGTGAAAAATTAATATTTCAGGTAATATTATTATTCAGTACATATTAAATAAAAAAGTATTTTTTGAAAGATCATTATGGCTAAAAAAAGCATGATTGAACGCGATAATAAACGTCGCCGTTTATTTCTTAAATATTCTGAGAAACGAATTATTTTAAAATTAAAAATTAAACAAGCAGATTTTTTAGAAGAAAAATTAACTTTACATAGAAAATTACAACAATTACCTCGAAATAGTTCGCCTGTAAGATTATATAATAGATGTCGTATTACTGGTAGGCCAAAAGGTTTCTATAGAGATTTTGGGTTATCCAGATTAGTTATACGCGAAATGGTACATGATTGTCTTCTTCCAGGAGTTACGAAAGCAAGCTGGTAATTTGAATTATCCTTAATATTTTCAGTACCCTTGAAAAAGCAGAAAAGTATTGGTTCTACTAAAACGAAGTTCTTGCCTGTGCTTCAGAATTTCATGATGAACAGGCTTTCACTCGTTCTTTATGTTCATCATGAAATGATGAATGGAAAAAATCAACGCAGTGCGTGTAAAAAAGATGAATCCAAAGTGCTTCACATATGTAGGAATACTATAAGTGGATGAGGCTAGGACCAATACATATTTTTTTGTAATAAAATATGTTATCATAATCATTAACATGTTGCGGGATAGAGCAGTCTGGTAGCTCGCAAGGCTCATAATCTTGAGGTCGCAGGTTCGAATCCTGTTCCCGCTATTATTGTACTAGTAGTAAAAAACTAGTAGTTTCTTTCCTGTATGAAAATTTATTTCGCAAGTACTTCTCAATCTCATTGAGAAGTTCCTGGAAAACCGAGTTCGTGCCTGTGCTTCGCACAAGGTACTTCGCTTTCACTCATTCTTCGTGTTCATCATTGTTCATCTTTGATGAAGATGATGAACAATGTCGGATAAAAAAAATTGTATATTAATTTATATAGAAAAAGGTATCAGTGGGTTTTTAACACCGCTGATACCTTTTTTACTTTTATTTTTCCTTTTACGACGAATACGACGAATACGACGAAGTTTTTACTTTCAGAACAAAAATTGTTCTGAATGATTGTTCACGTTCATCATTCATCTTTGCATCATCATTTCATGATGAACAGATGCACAAAAAAGAAATGACTAGAGCGAAGCTCTTGCTCGCACTTCGTACGTGTGAACGCGTGTGAAAGAGAAGTGCCTATACTAAGTATAAAGTACTCCGAAAAAATACGTCGTTTTCATCGAACATGCAAGAACTAGAGCAGAGCTCTAGGCTGAACAATGCAATTGTAACTTTAAAGAAAATTCTTATCCAAATTTTCCAGAAGTTGAAGCAATTAAAAAAGCTGCATAAGTTAAAATATAACCTGCAGAAAAATGAGCTAAGCCTACTAATCGAGCTTGTACAATTGATAAAGCAACTGGTTTATCTTTCCAACGAACTAAATTCGCTAGTGGTGTTCTTTCATGAGCCCAAGCAAGAGTTTCAATTAATTCTTGCCAATATCCACGCCAAGAAATTAAAAACATAAAACCAGTAGCATAAATAAGATGCCCGAATAAAAACATCCAAGCCCATACAGAAAGACTATTCATACCAAAAGGATTATACCCATTAATAAGTTGAGATGAATTTAACCATAAATAATCACGAAGCCAACCCATTAAATAAGTAGAAGATTCATTGAATTGATTAACATTTCCTTGCCATACACCAAGATGTTTCCAATGCCAATAAAATGTCACCCAACCAATAGTATTTAACATCCAAAAAACAGCTAGATAAAAAGCATCCCACGCTGAAATATCACACGTACCACCACGACCTGGTCCGTCACATGGGAAACTATAACCAAAATCTTTTTTATCTGGCATAAGTTTTGAACCACGAGCATCTAGTGCACCTTTTACTAAAATTAATGTAGTCGTATGAAGACCTAATGCAATAGCATGATGTACTAAGAAATCCCCAGGTCCAATAGTTAAGAAAAGAGAGTTACTATTGTTATTAATAGCTTCTAACCAACCAGGTAACCAAAAGTTTTTCCCTGCTAAAAAAGCTGGACTTGTTTGATTTGATAATAAAAAATCAAAACCATAAGCAGTTTTTCCATGAGAAGCTTGAATCCATTGTGCAAATACAGGCTCAATTAAAATTTGTTTTTCTGGTGTTCCAAAAGCTTGCATTACATCATTGTGTACATAAAGTCCTAAAGTATGAAAGCCTAAAAATAAAGAAACCCAGCTTAAATGAGAAATTACAGCTTCTTTATGATCTAGCATTCGAGCTAAAACATTTCCTTTATTTTGTTCTGGATCATAGTCTCGGATAAAGAAAATTGCACCATGAGCGAAAGCTCCACACATAATAAATCCTGCGATATATTGATGATGTGTATATAATGCAGCTTGTGTTGTAAAATCTTGAGCTAAAAAGGCATATGGTGGTAAAGAATACATATGTTGTGCTACAAGAGAACAAGCTGTACCAACTGAAGCTAAAGCTAAACCTAATTGGAAATGTAATGAATTATTTAGCGTATCAAATAAACCTTTATGTCCGGAACCAAGTCCTCCTGCTGGTGGAGTATGAGCTTCAAGAATTTCTTTCATACTATGACCAATACCAAAATTAGTTCTATACATATGTCCAGCAACAATAAATACTACCGCAATTGCTAAATGATGATGTGCAATATCTGTTAACCATAAACTTTGCGTTTGTGGATGGAAACCGCCTAAAAAAGTTAATATGGCACTTCCAGCACCTTCACTTGTACCAAAAATATGATTTGCTGTATCGGGATTTTGTGCATAAATAGCCCAATTACCAGTAAAAAACGGTGTAAGTCCTTGTGGATGAGGCAGAGTTGTTAAAAAATTATCCCAACCTACATGCTGGCCGCGAGATTGTGGAATTGCAACATGAACTAAATGGCCTGTCCATGCAAGAGAACTAACTCCAAATAATCCAGCTAAATGATGGTTTAATCGAGATTCAGCATTTTTAAACCAAGATAATGATGGTTGAAATTTTGGTTGAAGGTGTAACCAACCAGCAAATAAAAATAGAGCAGATCCTAAAATAAGAAAAATTGCTCCAGTATATAACTCTTGATTAGTGCGTAATCCAATCGTATACCACCATTGATAAACACCTGATGTTGCTATATTTACAGGACCAGAAGCACCTCCTCTTGTAAATGCTTCTACAGCGGGTTGACCAAAATGTGGATCCCAAATCGCATGTGCAATTGGACGTACATGTAATGGATCTTGAACCCATTGTTCAAAATTTCCTTGCCAAGCAACATGAAAAAGATTACCTGAAGTCCATAAGAAAATAATTGCTAATTGTCCAAAATGAGATGCAAAAATCTTTTGATAAAGATTTTCTTCTGTCATACCGTCATGACTTTCAAAATCATGCGCAGTAGCAATACCAAACCAAATTCGCCGTGTAGTTGGATCTTGTGCAAGACCTTGGCTAAATTTTGGGAATTTTGTTGCCATAATCTTTTATAAATCCTTCTTGTTTAAATCAACAAGCAGCCTTTTCTACTCAGAACTTTGCTAATAATTAAATACTGTTCATCATTGTTCATCTTCGATGAAAATGACTAGAGCGAAGCTCTTGCTCGTACTTGGTGCGTGTGCAAAGATGAATGATGAACAGCATGTACATCATTTTATGATGAAGAGCTTCGCTCTAGTTCGATGAAAACGATGAAAGTCCTCAATTGTTCTCCACATTTAATTACTACGTGGAAGAAAAAATTGAAAATGTAGTACTTATACTTTTTATATACAAGTGCTATTTGACTATTCCAGCATAGAAATACTGGAATAAATTAACTCAATAAAATAGAACAAAATGAAAAAATTTAATCCTTATAGAACGAAGTTGGTGCCGGTGATTTATCATTTCATGATTTATTCCTCATGAAATGATGAACAGGCTTTCACTCATTCTTTGAACGAAAAAGATGAACACCTTAAACGAACTTCAGCTGGCACTTCATGCGTGAAGGTAATTCGTAGATATAGAAATTACCCTACAGCAATAATTCTTGCTAAGAAGAATGACCACGTAGTGGCAATACCACCTAAAAGGTAATGTGCTACACCAACAGCACGACCTTGTGTGATACTTAATGCTCTTGGTTGAATAGCCGGAGCTACTTTTAGTTTATTATGTGCCCATACAATTGATTCAATTAATTCTTGCCAATACCCACGACCACTAAATAAGAACATTAAACTAAATGCCCAAATAAAGTGTGCGCCTAAAAAAATTAGTCCATACGCTGAAAGAGCTGAACCATAAGACTGAATTACTTGAGAAGATTGTGCCCATAGGAAATCACGCAGCCAACCATTAATAGTATTAGCACTTTGTGCAAAATTCCCACCTGTAATATGAGAAACTCCTGTAGCATTTACAGTACCCCAAACATCTGATTGCATTTTCCAACTAAAATGAAAAATTACAATAGATAATGAATTATACATCCAAAAAAGTCCTAAAAAGACATGATCCCAAGCAGAAACTTGACAAGTACCACCACGGCCTGGACCGTCACATGGGAAACGGAAGCCTAAATTCGCTTTATCTGGAATTAGACGTGAACTACGAGCATATAGAACACCTTTTAATAAAATTAAAACTGTTACATGAATTGTGAACGCATGAATATGGTGAACCATAAAATCTGCTGTTCCTAAAGTAATTGGCATCATTGCAACTTTACCACCAACAGCGATAATATCACCACCCCAAGTAGGACTTGTGCTTGCTAATACATTTGGTGCAGTAAATTCTGGAGCAAGGTAATGCGTATTTTGAACCCATTGAGCAAAAATTGGCTGTAATTGGATTGCAGTATCTGAAAACATATCTTGTGGTCTTCCTAAAGCACTTAGTGTATCATTATGAATATACAGACCAAAACTATGGAAACCTAAGAAAATACAAACCCAATTTAAATGAGAAATAATTGCATCTCGATGTCTAATAACTCTATCTAATAAATTATTATAATTATTAGTTGGATCATAATCTCGAACCATAAATATTGCACCATGTGCTCCAGCACCAACTATACAAAAACCGCCGATCCACATATGATGAGTAAATAGTGATAACTGCGTTCCGTAATCTGTCGCTAAATAAGGATATGGAGGCATTGCATACATATGATGTGCCACAATTATTGATAATGAACCAAAAAGAGCTAAATTGATAGCAAGTTGTGCATGCCAAGATGTAGTTAAGATTTCATAAAGACCTTTATGACCTTCACCGGTAAAAGGACCTTTATGAGCTTCAAGAATTTCTTTCATACTATGGCCAATACCCCAGTTAGTTCTATACATATGGCCAGCCACAATAAATAGCACCGCAATTGCTAAATGGTGATGTGCTGTATCACTTAACCATAATCCACCAGTTACAGGATTTAAACCTCCTTGGAATGTTAGAAAATCACTGTATTCTGACCAATTTAAAGTAAAAAATGGTGTAAGACCTTTTGCGAAACTTGGATATAATTGAGCCATTAAATCTCTATTTAATAATAACTCATGTGGCAAAGGAATTTCTTTTGGGTCAACACCAGCATCTAAAAGTTTATTAACCGGAAGTGAAATATGAATTTGATGCCCAGCCCAAGCTAAACTACCAAGACCTAAAAGACCAGCTAAATGGTGGTTTAACATAGATTCAACATTTTGAAACCATTCTAATTTTGGCGCTGCTTTATGATAATGAAACCACCCAGCAAAAAACATCGCAGCTGCCATAACTAAACCACCTATAGCAGTACTATAAAGTTGTAATTCGCTTGTTATACCACTTGCTCTCCAAAGCTGGAAAAATCCAGATGTGATCTGAATACCTTGGAACCCACCACCAACATCACCATTTAAAATCTCTTGTCCAACAATAGGCCAAACTACTTGTGCACTAGGTTTAATATGTGTAGGGTCACTTAACCAAGCTTCATAATTTGAAAATCTTGCTCCATGGAAGTACATACCACTTAACCAAATAAAAATAATACCTAGTTGACCAAAATGTGCACTAAATACTTTTCTAGAAATCTCTTCAAGATCACTAGTTTGTGTATCAAAATCATGAGCATCTGCATGAAGATTCCAAATCCATGTTGTTGTATTAGGACCTTTTGCTAGAGTTCTAGAAAAATGCCCAGGTTTAGCCCATTTTTCAAAGCTAGTTTCAACCGGATTACGATCGACTACAATTTTCACCTTTTTTGCTTCACGCTCTGGTGGACTAATTGTCATCGAATTTCTCCTAACATTAAAAAATTATAATTTATCAGTAAAAAAAGCTAAAAGTTTTTTAAAGATAAATTTTTATTTCATTTAGTAATTTTTAATGCTTCTATAACTATCTTCTACAAATAAACTTACTGAACAAAGTTCTCGCTTGCTGAACGAAGTTGGTATCTGTGCTCTGCTTTCATTCATTCTTCGAATGAAAAAGATGAACACAAGGTACTTCGTACAAGAAAAGTTAAAAAATTATTCATTTATCAAAGTCTTTTGTAAATTAAATTATAAAATAAAAACTAAGAGAATTACTTCTCCTTTACTTCTTAATTTAAATATTTCTTTTGTTACATATACAAAGTACCTTGGGTTTCCCTTTTTCATTCGAAGAATGAGTGAAAGCCTGTTCATCATGAAATGATGAAGCATAGGAAGGAACTTTGTTTTAGTTGAATTATTTTTTCAATAACTAGAAAAATTTAATTTAAGATGTAATTTTTAGGAAATGTAATACATTGATATTGTAATTTTATAAAATTTACAGATATCTAATTTTAAAAGAAAATCACTTCACTTTTCTTACTAGAGCGAACTCTTGCTTGCAGAACAAAGTTATTCTCAACTTGAACTAGAGCGTAGCTTTCATCATTTCATGATGAGGAAATGAAACATTTAGAAGAGCTAGCGCTTTGCTATTCATCTTCGATAAAAAGCGAAGTTCAGCTCGCACTTCGTGCGTGTGGGTGTTCACCAAAGGTGTTCACTTTGCCATCTTTAATCAACGTGTTCATCTTTGATGAACAATGATGAAAGACAAGGTGCTTCGCACATGTGAAAAGAAAATGAAGTTTGTTATTTGATAAATTGCATACAAAAATAGTGCTTTAAGGGTTAAAAGCTATAAAAAATATATTTTAAATATATTAGTAACTATACTTTAATAATAAAAATTTCTATAACTACATATTTTTTAAAATAAAAAAACGTATTCATAAAATTAAAAAAATTATTTTGATATTAGTAATTATTACTCTGTTATCAAAAATTTTAATTTTTGATAACAGAGTGATAAGTTTTTTAATTCTTATTTAATATTGCAAAATATAGCTAATTAAATAATAAATTAAAGAGTATCAATAGTTTCGAATTCAAACTTAATTTCTTTCCAAACTTCACAAGCTGCAGCAAGCTCTGGACTCCATTTACATGCTGCACGGATAACGTCACCACCTTCACGAGCAAGGTCACGTCCTTCGTTACGAGCTTGTGTACAAGCTTCTAAAGCAACACGGTTTGCAGCAGCACCTGGAGCATTACCCCAAGGGTGGCCTAGAGTACCACCACCGAACTGTAGACAAGCGTCATCACCGAAGATTTCTACAAGAGCAGGCATGTGCCATACGTGAATACCACCTGAAGCAACAGGCATTACACCAGGTAGAGATACCCAATCTTGAGTGAAATAAACACCACGACTTCTATCTTTTTCGATATAGTCATCACGCATTAGGTCAACGAAACCTAAAGTTACTTCACGTTCACCTTCTAGTTTACCTACAACTGTACCAGAATGTAAGTGGTCACCACCAGAAAGACGAAGAGCTTTTGCTAAAACACGGAAGTGGATACCGTGGTTTTTCTGACGGTCAATTACTGCGTGCATAGCACGGTGAATGTGAAGAAGTAATCCCTGATCACGACAGTATTTTGCTAATGTAGTATTTGAAGTGAAACCAGCTGTTAAATAATCGTGCATAACAATAGGTACACCTAGATCTTTAGCACATTCAGCTCTTTGTAGCATATCATCGCAATTACCAGCTGTTGCATTTAGATAGTGACCTTTAATTTCACCAGTTTCAGCTTGAGATTTGTAAATAGCTTCAGCAACGAATAGGAAACGATCTCTCCAACGCATAAATGGTTGAGAGTTTACGTTTTCATCATCTTTTGTGAAATCTAGACCACCACGTAAACACTCGTAACATGCACGACCGTAGTTTTTAGCAGAAAGACCTAGTTTAGGTTTAATTGTACAACCTAAAAGACCACGACCGTATTTGTTTAATTTATCACGTTCAACTTGAATACCGTGTGGAGGTCCGTCGAATGTTTTGATAAGAGCAGGAGGGAAACGAAGATCTTCAAGACGTAGAGCACGTAAAGCTTTGAAACCAAATACGTTACCTACGATAGAAGTAAATACGTTTGTAACAGAACCTTCTTCGAAAAGATCTAGAGGGTAAGCTACATAAGCGATGTATTGATTTTCTTCACCAGGAACTGGTTCAAGATCGTAACAACGACCTTTATAACGGTCTAGACTAGTTAGACCATCAGTCCATACAGTAGTCCAAGTACCAGTTGAAGATTCCGCTGCTACAGCTGCACCACACTCTTCTGGTGGAACACCTGGTTGTGGAGTCATACGGAAAGCTGCAAGAATATCAGTATCTTTTACTTGATAATCTGGAGTATAGTATGTTAAACGATAATCTTTTACACCCGCTTTAAACCCAGCACCTGCTTTAGTTTCAGTTTGTGGAGCCATTTCTTCTCTATATGTCAAAAACTTTTACGATCATATAATCTACCCGATTCTACAGTATTGATTTTCGAAAGTATTCTTTTTAGAACTAGAGCGGAGCTCTAGCTAGCGATCTGCGCCTGCGAAGTTCTTGCTTGTGATTCATCATGAAATGATGATAAAAACAATAAACAATAATGAAGTATTTTTACTTCGTACATGCTAAGAAATTTTATTAAAAAAGATTGAAAATCTTGTTACTTCTATAAAAAATTTTATTACTAAATTACTAGTTTATATAATAGCAGAAAAATAGAATAACTTTTATTTACTAAAAAATATAAAATTATAACTTTTTTTTAAGTTTAAAATACTTTTAAACTATTTTAAAAAATCTAACTTTCATGTTTGAAGCACGAGCACTTCTCTTTCACCGAAGGTGTTCACTTTTGGTGAACAATCATTAAGAATAACTTTGTTGTGCAAGCAAGAGCTTCGCTTTAGAGGAATTTTTTATTTTGAGGCAACAGTTTATAACTAAATTATAAATTTAATTTTCCTCTAAAGATAACTTGTTTAAAAAATTCTTCTCTAAATTTGTGTTCGACTGAGTTCTCTTTCTTCTTTAATAAAGAAGAAGAAAGAGAACTGACTTGAGGAAACGAACTTTTATTGATAAAATGTAATTATAAATATTAATACTAAATTAATATTTGTTTGTATAAACTAGAACAAAGTTCTTACTTGTGCTTCATCTTCATCTAAGATGAACTATGTTAGATCTCCTTTTAGTTTCTTTTTTGGAATTTTTGCCAAAATAGTAGAAATTCAATAAAAATATATAACTAGGTAAATATACTATGAGTGCTTCTGTAAAAACACAAAATAAAGGACGTATTACACAAATTATTGGTCCAGTTATTGATGTAGCTTTCTCTCCTGGAAAACTACCTAATATTTACAACGCTATTTCAATAACAGGTAAAAATGAAGCAGGTCAGGATATAGCTGTTACTTGTGAAGTTCAACAATTATTAGGTGACTATTGCGTACGTGCCGTTTCGATGAGTGCCACAGATGGCCTTATGAGGGGTATGGAAGTAATTGATACTGGTAATCCACTAACAGTTCCAGTTGGACAAGCGACATTAGGAAGAATTTTTAATGTTCTAGGTGAACCTGTAGATAATTTAGGTCCTGTGGGAAATAAAGAATCTTTACCGATTCATAGATCAGCACCTGCTTTTGTTGATCTAGATACAAAGTTATCTATTTTTGAAACTGGAATTAAAGTTGTTGATTTATTAGCTCCATACCGCCGTGGAGGCAAAATCGGATTATTTGGTGGAGCTGGTGTTGGAAAAACTGTATTGATTATGGAATTGATCAATAATATTGCAAAAGCTCATGGTGGCGTTTCAGTTTTTGGTGGAGTAGGCGAACGTACTCGTGAAGGAAACGATCTTTACATGGAAATGAAAGAGTCAAAAGTTATTAACGAAGAAAATCTTTCTGAATCAAAAGTTGCTCTAGTTTATGGTCAAATGAATGAACCACCTGGTGCTCGTATGCGTGTTGGTTTAACAGCTCTAACAATGGCAGAATACTTTAGAGATATTAATAAACAAGATGTTCTTCTGTTTATTGACAATATTTTCCGATTTGTTCAAGCTGGATCTGAAGTATCAGCATTATTAGGACGTATGCCTTCTGCTGTAGGGTATCAACCAACTTTAGCTAGTGAAATGGGAGGATTACAAGAAAGAATTACATCAACAAAAGATGGTTCAATTACTTCAATTCAAGCAGTTTATGTACCAGCAGACGATTTAACTGATCCTGCTCCTGCGACAACATTCGCTCATTTAGATGCAACTACAGTATTATCTCGTGGTTTAGCTTCAAAAGGTATTTATCCTGCAGTAGATCCACTTGATTCTACTTCAACAATGTTACAACCTTGGATTGTTGGCGAAGATCATTATAATTGTGCACAATTAGTAAAAGAAACATTACAAAGATATAAAGAATTACAAGATATTATTGCAATTTTAGGGTTAGACGAATTATCAGAAGAGGATAGATTAATCGTAGCTCGAGCAAGAAAAATTGAACGCTTTTTATCTCAACCTTTTTTTGTTGCTGAAGTTTTTACAGGATCTCCAGGAAAATATGTAAGTCTAGCTGACACTATTCAAGGGTTTAATTTAATTCTTTCAGGTGAATTAGATGATTTACCAGAACAAGCTTTCTACCTTGTTGGAAATTTAGATGAAGCTATTTCTAAAGCTGGAACGTTAGAATAATTTTTCGTTAATCCTTCAAAATGAAGGGTTAACCTTTTTTATATTGTGTTTATTTTGTTCACTATGTACGAAGTACCTTTCATCATTTCATGATAAATAGTGCAAAGCACATTGTTTTTCAGCCTTGTTCATCTTTGATCTTTGCACACGCACCAAGTGTGAGCAAGAGCTTCGCTCTAGTCATTTTCATCGAAGATTAACAATAATGAACAGAAAAGAAATGATGTGCGGAGCACAAGCAAGACCTCTGCTCTAGTGAAAACGATGAAAATAATGAAGAGTACCTTGTGTAAAGCACAGGCTGTTCATCATGAAATGACTTGTGCAAAGCACTAGCACTTGAACTAGAGCGGAGCTCTAGCTGGCGCTTTGCGCCTGCGAAGTTCAGCTCGCACTTCGTGCGTGAGAGCTACGCTCAGTGAAGAACTCCGTTCTGCAGGCACTTCTCTTTCATTATTTCATGTTCGTAGAAAGACAATAAAGACAATGATGATAAGTAGTAAGTATAGAATTTATATAAAGTTCTAACAATTAATTTTTTTAAAAAAGGTCCAAAATATGAGTTTACAAGTTCGTATTATGACCCCTGACCGTATCTTTTTAAATGAAGAAGCAGAAGAGATTATTTTACCAACAAATACAGGTCAGATGGGTGTTTTAAAAAATCATGCTCCTCTTATAACTGCTTTAGATATTGGAGTTATGTTAATTCGTTCAAAAAATGAGTGGACTCCTCTAGCTCTAATGGGTGGATTTGCTTTAGTAAAACAAAATCAAGTAACAGTTTTAGTAAATGAAGCAGAATCAGCAGAAACTATTGATCCAAACGAAGTAGAAAATTCTTTTACGATAGCAAAAACAAAATTAGAACAAGCTGAAGGGCAAAAACAGAAAGTTGAAGCTAATTTCGTTTTTAAAAGAGAACGTGCTCGTTATCAAGTTATTAAACAAGCTAAAAAAATGTAAAAATAATTAATTCTTTTACTGTTAGTTTTCTTACTAACAGTAAAAGAATTAATTTTAAAGTACACGTACTAAGTACAAGCAAGAACTTCGTTCTAGTTAGTTTACTTTAAAAATAAAATAAAAGTCTTTTCAAAAAAAACTTTACAAAAAGTTTTTGACTATACAAAATTATTTCACATTGTTCATCATGAAATGATGAAGAACTCCGTTCTGCATCCACTTTTCTTTTATCCAAGGTGAACACTTTCTCATCATTGTTCAGCCACCTGAGCGAAGCTCTAGTTCGATGAAAATGATGAAGGTAAACAATCACACGCACGAAGTGCGAGCTAAACTTCGCAGGCGCAGAGCGCTAGCTAGAGCTTCGCTCTAGTTCAAGTTGAGAACAAATTTGTTCTAGTAGCTTAATAGAATAAATCTTGTTTGATTTTATTATTAAAATAATGATAAACTAGTTTCATTAATAGATAACCATATTAAAAATATTTTTGGTTAAAAACAAAAAAATTTTATACATTGAAATTATAAATATTAGAAAATTTTATGTCTAGATATCGAGGTCCTCGTTTAAGAATTATACGTCGACTTGGGAAACTTCCAGGATTTACTAAAAAAGTAACTAATAGATTAAATCCACCAGGTCAACACGGTGCAAGTCAAAAAAAACCTTCACAATACGGTATTAGATTACAGGAAAAACAAAAACTTCGTTATAATTATGGAGTAACAGAAAGACAATTAATTAGATATGTTCGTCAAGCAAAGAAAATGAAAGGTTCCACGGGAGAAATCTTATTACAGCTGCTTGAAATGAGATTAGACAATGTTATATTTCGATTAGGACTAGCCCCTACTACTGCATCAGCTCGACAATTGATTAGTCATGGTCATTTTTTGGTGAATAATAAAAAAGTAAATATTCCAAGTTATCGATGTAAACCAAAAGATATTATATCTATTTGTAATAAAAAAACTTCTCGTCAAGTTATAACTCAATTTATTGAACAAAATAGTAATACTATTGTTCCTCCACATTTATCTTTAAATGGTGAAACTTTAATTGGAACTGTTAATACGATCATTAATAGACAATTTGTTGGAATTGATTTAAATGAATTATTAGTCATTGAATATTATTCGCGTAAAGTATAACAAGGTTATATTAATTTAATCTGAAATTTTTCAGATTAAATTAACATGTACGAAGTAACTTGAGTTCATTTTGTTCAGTCGCATGGAGTGCGAGAAGAATGAGTGAAAGCCTGTTCATCATGAAATGACTTGTGCAAAGCACTAGCAAGAGCTACGCTCAGTGAAGAGCTTTGTTTTCATCGAAGATGAACTAAGAACTCTCATTGAGAACAACTTCATTCTGCAAGCAATAATTTTGTTCTAGTAGGGATTTTTAACAAATTCCCCTTTTTATGGAAAGATGTCTGAGTGGTTGAAAGTTTAGATCTGGAACGTCTATGTAGTAAAAAAACTACCGAGGGTTCGAATCCCTCTCTTTCCGTAAAAAGAATTTTATATTTATGCTTTGGGCCGAGCTGGATTTGAACCAGCGTAGGCGTTGCCAGCGGATTTACAATCCGCCCCCATTAACCACTCGGGCATCGACCCTTTATGAAACTAGTTTTTTTAAATATCTAGTTTTAATCATTTTAGCAAAAAAGTTTGATAAATACAACTATTATGGTATAATAATAATAAGTTAAATAATTTATGGGGATATGGCGGAATTGGCAGACGCAACGGACTTAAAGGATCAATTTGAGCCTTTTTAGGAAACTAAAAAAGTGAATGCTCTCAAATTCAGGGAAACTTTTATTTATAAAACAATCCTGAGTCAACTCAAACACTTCACACGCACGAAGTGCGAGCTAGAGCCCGGCTCTAGTCATTTCATGATGAATATATTTGATAGGTGCAGAGACTCAACGGGAGCTATTCTAACGTATTTAATCTTTAGTATTAAATCGAGAATAAAGATAGAGTCCACTTTGAACAGATATTTAAAATCTTTGTGAAAATCCGTTGGTTCATTGAACCGTGAGGGTTCAAGTCCCTCTATCCCCAAATTGAATAATCATTAATTAAATAGTCTCTCATTATTCATCATTTCACACGCACGAAGTGCTTACGAAGTGCGAGCTGAACTTCGTTCAAGTGATGAATACTCAATGATTCTCTATATTCTTTTTCACAAAGTTCATCTTTTTCAGTCCTTGTGCAAAGCACTAACAAGAGCTACGCTCAGGAAGAATGAGTGAAAGCAGAGCAAAGGCAAGAAGTTTATTACGCGAAGTGTAAGGATTAGACTTCTTCATCGTTTTCTGACTCGAAAGAAGTTCTGACTTATACTTCGTACAAGTCAACAATGCAATGAAAAACTTTATTCTAATGAGCTCAGTAGGAATTGAACCTACATTAGAAACTTAGAAGGTTCCTGTCCTATCCATTAGACGATGAGCCCTTTTTTATTGTTGTAAAATATATCAAAATTTTATATTTTTTTTAATAAAAAATCAAGTAAATACTAAAACTGTTTATTAAAGCAGTTTTAGTATTTCGTCTTTTAAAAAGCAAAAACTTTTTTAAAAATTTCACGAACTTTATCGCCAGAATCTATAGATTCAAGTGGATCTTTTCGTAATCTATGTCGTAAACATAAAGGAATAACACGAAAAATATCTTGTGCTGTTACTTGATTACGTCCTTCAAAAGCAGCAAGGGATTTGCTTGCTCGATTTGTTACAATATCACCACGTAATCCATCAACATTTAATTCTGAACAGATCTCAGAAATTTTTACACGATATTCGTAGTCAATTTCTACCTCTTTCAATAATTCACGAGCTTCAATTAGTTTTTGGCGTAATTCTGATTGTGAATCATTATAATTTTCGCGAAACTCTAAAGGTGATTCATCAAAACTTGCACGTTGTTCTACAATTTGTACTCTTAGTTGTGGATCTCTTACTGTTCCGATCTGTGCATGCATACCAAATCGATCTAGTAATTGTGGCCGTAATTCACCTTCTTCTGGATTTCCAGAGCCTACTAATATAAATCTTGCTGGATGACTTATAGAAATACCTTCTCTTTCAACAGTATTCCAACCAGAAGCTGCTGAGTCTAATAAAACATCAACTAAGTGATCATCAAGTAAATTTACCTCATCAACGTATAATATGCCTCTATTTGCTTTTGCTAAAAGACCAGGTTCAAAAGCTTTTACCCCTTCACTTAAAGCTTTTTCAATATCAATTGTTCCACAAACACGATCTTCTGTAGCTCCAAGAGGTAAATCAATCATAGGTATTTTTTTATTTATGACCTCTAATATCTCCTTTTGTTTTAGCTTTTCTCGAACTTCTTCACTCATTAATTCTGGATCATCTGGATCAGAATTAAAAGGATCATTAGCAATAACCTTAATTTCAGGGAGAAGATCAACAAGTGCTCTAACTGTTGTAGATTTTCCAGTTCCGCGATCTCCCATAATCATAACTCCGCCGATTTTTGGATCAATTACGTTTAATAATAAAGCTAATTTCATTTCCTCTTGCCCAACAATAGCTGTAAAAGGAAAAATAGGTCGACTTTGTTCTAAATTTTTTGTATTTGACATAATTATAAATTGTAAAATTTACAAGGGATTTTTCTAATTAAATATTCTCTAATTACTTTTTCGAACTAGAGCGGAGCTCTAGCTAGCGCTCTGCGCCTGCGAAGTTCTTGCCTGTACTTCATCATTTCTTTTCATTCATTCCAAGAGCAAAGCTCTAGCTCGCACTTCGTGCGTGTTCGTGTTCCTCATTGTTCATCTTCGATGAAGATGATGAATGGAGAAGATCAACGATGAACAGTGCGTGTGAAAAATATGAACCCAAGGTACTTCGTGCAAAATAATGGGCTTATTTATTATAATATACTAAAATTAAAGTCAAATCAAACGGTATTGTGAGATTTCTATTTCTTCATGTGCGAAGCACCTTGTTTTTTAACATCGTTCATCCACCTATTCATCATGAAATGATGAAAGGATCAACAGCCAACACTCATTGAGAACAATTTTGTTTTGCAAGCAAGAACGTCGTTTGGGAAGGTTTTATATTCTTTACTCTTCTCAATGAAACTCAATGAAAATGGAGAAGAGTAAAGAATAAACTAAATGTTTTAAATTTGTTTTAAATAAAGTGAAACAAAATTTGTAGCCGGATAATCATAAACATCTTTTACTGTTCCACTTTGTTCAATTCTTCCTCTTTGAAAAATAACCAATTCATCAGCAACTTCTAGAGCTTCTTGTTTATCATGAGTTACAAAAACAGTCGTTACAGAGACCTCTTCATGTAATTTTCGTAACCAATCTCTTAATTCTTTTCGAACTTTATAATCTAAAGCTCCAAATGGTTCATCTAAAAGTAAAATTTTTGGATTTACTGCTAAAGCACGTGCTAATGCTACTCGCTGTTTTTGTCCTCCAGATAATTGACTTGGATATCTTTTTGCAAATTTCTCTAATTGAATTAACTGTAAGAGTTGTTTAACTCTGTTTGTAATAGTTAAAGAATTTGTATTTCTAATATTTAAACCAAATGCAATATTTTCATATACTGTCATATGATTAAACAGTGCATAATTTTGAAAGACAAATCCAATTTCACGATCTTGGACAGATAACAGTGTTGCATCTTTTCCTGCTAACCAAACTCTTCCTTCATCTGGAAGTTCTAATCCCGCAATAATTCTTAATAAAGTAGATTTCCCTGATCCTGAAGGACCAACTAAAGCAACTAAAGAACCAGTATTTATTTCTAAATTAATGTGGTCTAAAACAGTTGACGTTAAAAATTTTTTTGATAAATTTTCGATTAAAATACTCATCCTTTGAATTCTTTTTCTCTAAAATAAAGAAATAAAAGATTTTTCATCATGGTTTATTTTCGATGAAATTATGACTTACATCTACGAACTAGATCGAAGCTCTTCACTGAGCGTAGCTCTTGCTAGTGCTTTGCACAAGTCATTTCATGATGTATTCATCATGAAATAATGAACATATCATTGAGAACAATTTTGCAGGCGCAAAGCGCTAGCTAGAGCTACGCTCTAGTTCTGCAAGCAAGAATTTCATTCTAGATAAAAATCGTTTATCTTTCTTTTTTACTAGAAACAATAGTATAAGAAAAACTTGTTTCTTTTATTATTTCTTTTGGTGGATTTGAAAAACACCATTCTATTTCCTTTGAACTTATAAAAGAAATTGCTTTATCAATAGCATTTGCATCAAGATATTTACTATCTTGAGAATTCTCATCGTTTTTAGTTTCAATAATACTAAAAATGTTTTCAAATGATGTCAAAATATCTCGATAAGAAACTTTCAAAGGATTTTCTAGAGAATTCGAAGATGTAGACCATTTACGACGAACTCGTTCTTCTTTTAAGAAAGAAATATTTTTTTGAATTCCATACGGAATAAAACCTTTTCTTTTATAAGGTGCATCTTTATAAAAACTAATTGTTTCAGATAGAGCTTGTTTTAAAAAAGATCTGGGAACGATTAAATCTAAAAGACCATGATGTAACAAATATTCGGCCGTTTGGAAATCCTCTGGTAGTTGTTCTTGTAAAGTTTGTTCAATAACTCTTCGACCAGCAAAACCAATAAGTGCTTTTGGTTCAGCAAAAATTAAATCACCTAACATACCAAAACTTGCAGTAACTCCACCAGTCGTTGGTGAAGTTAATATTGAAATATATAGTAGATTAGCATTTGATTGATAAATTTGAAGAGCAGCAGAAATTTTTGCCATTTGCATTAAACTTAAAATTCCTTCTTGCATTCGTGCTCCACCCGAAGCACAAACCAGAATTAAAGTTAACCCTTCTTGTGTAGCATATTCAATTAATCTTGTTATTTTCTCACCAACAACAGATCCCATACTGCCACCCATAAAATTAAAATCCATTACTCCAAGTGCAATTGGGATACCATCTAACATTCCAGTACCAGTTTGTATTGCATCTTGTAGTCCAGTTCTTTCTTGAGCTTCTTTTAACCGATCTGTATAATTTTTTTGATCAAAAAATTCTAAAGGATCACAAGGTGATAACGTTTCATCTAAAGGCCTCCATGTTCCCTTATCAATTAAATGATCTATTCTTTCTTGACTATTCATTTGTAAATGATAGCCACATCCAAAACAAATTGATTGATTTTCTTTTAAATGTTTCACATATAAAATTACACCACAATGATCGCATCGTGTCCAAAGACCTTGGCTACCATCAGCCATAGAAGATTTTTTTTTCTTATTATTCACTAATTTTAATTGTCGTTGATCCTCGATCCAAGCTAACATTGACATACTAAACCCCCCTTTTTTTCTAAAATTTTAACTATCATAGAAAAATTTAGTTTTTTTATCTAATCCAAGTTTTTCATCATAGTTTATTTTGTCCACTGTGTATTCATCATTTGAACGTGAACAATAATTTACAACAACTTTGTTCTGCAAGCAAGAGTTTCACTCTAGTAAAAATGATGAACATGTTTGCTTTGTACGTGATTAAAAATGAAATCTTTTATGATAATTTTTTTTCTTTTATTAAAAGTTAAAGATATAAATATAATTTATATTTTATATATATCATATTTTATATTTTTTTTCTATAAAAAAAATTTAAATAAATAAAACTTTTTTCTAAGATATTATTATTTTATAATATGTCTATCATTGACTTAATAAAAGATAAATATTTATTATGACTGCTGCTTATTTACCAACAATTTTAGTTCCGCTAGTTGGCCTTGTTTTTCCAGCTATTGCTATGGCATCTATTTTTGTATACATAGAAAAACAGGAAATTAATTAAATAATTTTGTAGAAAGTCAAATTTAAATTTGACTTTCTACAAGTTGTATATATATAAATTATATGATATAATTTAAATATCAGGCCCATAACTCAGTTGGTAGAGTGATTGCCTTACAAGCAATAGGTCATCGGTTCGAGTCCGGTTGGGCCTAAAAATAAAGTTCTTTTCTTTTTATAAAAAGTAGTAGATTGAATGTAAATTCACTCTTTATCTATAATAAATAATAGTATAAGCAAACGAAAAAATTTTATGAAATTTCATATTTCATTAAAAAATATTTAAAGATTTTTCTTTTTTTTCTATTGAATAGAAGAAAAATTTTACAGCTTTTTTATAAAAAAACAATAAATTGTAATTTTTGGAGATTTCCGCTATGACTATAGCGATTGGTAAAAGTGAACAAAAACGTGGTTGGTTTGACCGCGTAGATGACTGGTTACGTCGTGACCGTTTTGTTTTTGTAGGTTGGTCTGGTTTATTATTATTACCATGTGCATATTTTGCTCTTGGTGGTTGGCTAACTGGTATTACATTTGTAACATCTTGGTATACTCATGGCTTAGCTACATCTTTTCTTGAAGGTTGTAACTTTTTAACAGCCGCAGTTTCAACTCCACCGAACAGTTTAGGTCACTCTCTACTTTTCTTATGGGGTCCGGAAGCTCAAGGTGACTTCACTCGTTGGTGTCAATTAGGTGGTTTATGGGCTTTTGTAGCTTTACACGGTGCTTTTGCTTTAATTGGTTTCATGTTACGTCAATTTGAAATTGCTAGATCTGTAAAGCTACGTCCATATAATGCTATTGCTTTTTCAGCTCCTATTTCAGTATTTGTTTCTGTTTTCCTTATTTATCCTCTAGGTCAATCTGGTTGGTTCTTTGCTCCTAGCTTCGGTGTTGCTGCAATTTTCCGATTTATTTTATTCTTCCAAGGGTTCCATAACTGGACACTAAATCCATTTCATATGATGGGTGTAGCTGGTGTACTAGGTGCAGCTCTGCTTTGTGCAATTCATGGTGCAACAGTAGAAAATACTCTATTTGAAGATGGTGACGGTGCAAATACTTTTAGAGCATTTAACCCAACACAAGCTGAAGAAACTTATTCAATGGTTACAGCTAACCGATTCTGGTCACAAATTTTTGGTGTAGCTTTCTCGAACAAACGTTGGTTACACTTCTTTATGCTTTTTGTACCTGTTACAGGTTTATGGATGAGTGCTCTTGGTGTTGTTGGATTAGCTTTAAATTTAAGAGCATATGATTTCGTATCTCAAGAGATTCGCGCAGCTGAAGATCCTGAATTCGAAACTTTTTATACAAAAAATATCCTTCTGAATGAAGGTATTCGTGCTTGGATGGCTGCTCAAGATCAGCCTCATGAAAAACTTGTATTCCCTGAGGAGGTTTTACCACGTGGAAACGCTCTTTAATGGTACTTTAACTGTAGGTGGTCGTGATCAAGAATCTACTGGTTTTGCTTGGTGGTCTGGAAATGCTAGATTAATTAATCTTTCTGGTAAACTATTAGGTGCACATGTAGCTCATGCTGGACTTATTGTTTTTTGGGCAGGCGCAATGAATTTATTTGAAGTTGCACACTTTGTACCAGAAAAACCAATGTATGAACAAGGATTAATTTTGTTACCTCATCTTGCAACACTTGGTTATGGTGTAGGTCCTGGTGGAGAAGTTATTGATACTTTTCCATATTTTGTTTCAGGAGTTTTACATTTAATTTCTTCTGCTGTTTTAGGTTTCGGTGGTGTTTACCATTCATTAGTAGGCCCTGAAACTTTAGAAGAATCTTTTCCATTCTTTGGATATGTATGGAAAGATAAGAATAAGATGACTACAATTTTAGGTATTCACCTTGTTATTTTAGGATTTGGCGCATGGCTTCTAGTTTGGAAAGCTATGTACTTTGGTGGAGTATATGATACTTGGGCTCCTGGTGGTGGAGATGTTCGTATTGTAACGAATCCAACAATTAGCCCATCAATTATTTTTGGGTACTTATTAAAGTCTCCATTTGGTGGTGATGGTTGGATTGTTAGTGTAGACAATATGGAAGATATTATTGGTGGTCACATTTGGATCGGTACTTTATGTATTCTTGGTGGTGTTTGGCATATTCTTACAAAACCATGGGCATGGGCTCGTCGTGCATTCGTATGGTCTGGTGAAGCTTATTTATCTTACAGTTTAGCGGCAATTTCTTTAATGGGAATAATTGCTTGTACTTTCTCATGGTATAACAATACTGCTTATCCAAGTGAATTTTATGGCCCTACAGCTGCTGAAGCATCTCAATCTCAAGCTTTTACTTTCTTAGTTAGAGACCAACGTCTTGGTGCAAATGTTGCTTCTGCTCAAGGTCCAACAGGTCTTGGTAAATATTTAATGCGTTCTCCAACTGGAGAAGTTATTTTTGGTGGTGAAACAATGCGTTTCTGGGATTTCCGAGGACCTTGGTTAGAGCCTTTAAGAGGACCCAATGGTTTAGATTTAAATAAGCTAAAAAGTGATATTCAACCTTGGCAAGAACGTCGTGCTGCTGAATATATGACTCATGCTCCTTTAGGTTCACTAAATTCTGTAGGTGGTGTAGCTACTGAAATTAACTCTGTAAATTACGTATCTCCTCGTAGTTGGTTAACAACTTCGCATTTTTGTTTAGGATTTTTCTTCTTTATAGGTCATTTATGGCATGCAGGAAGAGCTCGTGCTGCGGCAGCTGGTTTTGAAAAAGGTATTGACCGCGATAATGAACCAGTATTATCTATGCGTCCTTTAGATTAAATTACTAAAAATATTAGTTAATAGACATTTCTATTAACTAATATTTTTAATAGAAATGTTTATTTTAGATACTATAAAAAACAAATTTTTGAAAAAAAAAATAAGAAAATTCTAGAGCGAAGTTCTTTGTCGTTTTTTATCGAACACGCACTCTTCATTGTTCATTATTTCATGATGATGAAATGATGAACAACGTGTCGAAGATAAACTAGGATGAACAGCACTGTAAAAATTCTTTGCTCTGAAGAGGATTTGAACCTCCACGCATATAAGCAATTGATTTTGAATCAACCGTGTCTACCTTTCCACCACCAGAGCTTTTAATCACATTAAATTAAATAAAAATTTAATTGTATTATGTAATTAAAGAAAAATAAAAGTCAACATTAATTTTAGTCATTATGTTACTTCCATGTACAAAGTGTTCATCATTTCATGATGTATTCATCATGAAATGATGAAAGCTACGCTCTATTTCAAGTTCCAGTAAGGATTCTAAGTTTACTCGTCAGTAAAATTAATATCTTCAAGATTAATAAAACGTGAAATTTTTCTACGAGATTTATATCCCCATTGATTCTCTATAAGTTTTACACTAATAGGACTAGAGTGAAGCTCTTGCTCGTTTTTCATCGAAGATAAACACGCACTGGAAGTATTTTTCTTTACAATAGCTGTCTCGGTATTTTTTACTTGATTTTTTAAAATAAAATTGATTTTGTCTTCACGAAGTACTGTATGAAGTATTAAATAATCCCCAAAAAAATCTAAAAACTCACGATATTGATCTAGTATAGAAAAAGCCATGTTAAAACAATTTAAAATTAGACCTTGATAAATATAATCACGCTCAATCTTATAAATTTCGTTAAACTCAACGTTTGATTTCTTTGAAATAGGTTTTAAACAACTATTAGTATGAAAATATTCATCAGGTGGAACCCATTCAATATTTAGTGTACTTTCTTCAGGATCTGGTAAATAAATTCTAAACCATTCTGCATAAAACGATTCAATTTCCGAAATTTGATTAGTGGTTTGTATTTGCCACCATGGACCATATCCTAATTGTTGTGATTGTTCAAAACGAGATAGTTTAGATATTTGTTCGACACTAATTTCATCTTCGAACTCTAAATCAAGTAATTTCATCATTTCTCGTTTTTCTTGTTCTTTGTATTCATTAAAATTTCTATTCTTTATTAATTGATGATTTTTTCTATTCAGATTTGTTTTTGAATATAAAAACCATTTATCAATCATTGAATAGGATAAAAAACTAGCTGAACTTAAATCTTCAATACCGATATTTGATTCCCAATATTTGAAAGAACTAGAGCGAAGCTCTTGATGGTTTTTCATCGAAGATGAACACATACCGGTAAAATTTATATTTCCATATAATAAAATAAATTCAGCTGCCTTTCCAGCATAAAGTCCAATAATTTGAGTTTCTAATTGATAACGATTTTTTAATTGAGTATTAGAATTTTGTTGAATATTTTTATGTCGGGTGTTTTTTTGTCTTGGCCATAAATAAAAAACAATTGCTGGAAAATGCTCAGGAAGCAAATAATGAAGTATTGCTTGTCCGGCTTGATAATAAGCTAATCTATTCACATAAAATTTATTATGTAATAAAGAATTTTTTTGCAAAGTAGAATAATTTTTACTAGTATAACTTGTAATTAAATCAATCCCTTTTTCTATAGTTTCTACAGTATGTAAACAATTATTAAGAATTGCTTGTATTGCAGATTCATTCATAACTGCAGCTAAATCTGCTGCACTGAAGCCAATTGTACGATTTGCTAAATAATTCCAAGAAATATTTTTCTCTGTTTTAAGTTTTTCACTATAAAGTTTTAGAATTTCAACTCTTTTATTTTTACCAGGTAACTCTAAATTTAATATTTGATCAAATCTTCCTGGTCGAATTAATGCTGGGTCTAAAACATTTGGTCGATTAGTTGCACCAATAACTATAACACCTTCAAGTTTATTTAATCCATCCATTTCGACTAAAAATTGCATTAATAAACTTAACCGTGTTTTTTTTGCTTCATTTTTTTGTTGTATTTGGCCAAGTTTTAAATTTGTTTGATTTTCTTGGTTTAAACGAAATGTATCATATTCAAAATTTTGATTTGTAGATGTTTCATCTTGAAGGATTAATGGTTTCGGGATAAATGCTTCCTCTTGTTCTAATGCTTTACTAGCATACATTGATTCTATAATTTCATCATCTCCCATTGCTGGTTGAATAATTTGTTGTCTTTTTTCACCAAGGGTATCTACTTCATCAATAAAGACAATACAAGGTGATAATTGTCTAGCATCTTCAAATAATTTTTTTAGTCTTTGAATACCTTTTCCTCTTTGCTCAGGATCGGTTAAAAGACTTCCAGATTCAACTAAAACAGGAACTTCTGCTTCTCCAGCAATTGCTTGAACAATTAGTGTTTTACCAGTGCCTGGAGGGCCAACTAAAAGAATACCTTTTGGTATACTTTTTCTAAATTTTTTCGAGCGGCCAGAGTTTCTAAGAAACCAAACTAGTTCGGACACTTGAGGAAGGATACCATCAATACCAGCAATATCTTTAAAACTTTTTCCTACTTTTTTAATCAATCGATATCCAGTATCTGTATCTTCTGAAAGAAATTGTTCTTTTATTTCTTTCACATCGATACCCAATGAAGCTGCAAATTGTAGAACATAATAAAGTAATTCTTTTCCGTAGTCTTTATATAAATCTTGTAAAATTTTTAATATAAACAATCCGATCGAGAATTGTGATATCATCATCCAAGAATTCTTATGTATTGGTTCCCAACATTCAAGAAATTCAACTTCATCAAACTGAAAAATTTTCCTTTTATTTTTATTGTCAAGAAAATTTTTTTCTAGACTTGGAAGTTTTGTATAATTATTTCCAAAATAATATTTATTTTCAAAACTATTAACACTAAAACTTTCTGTAGTAGGAAGTACGTTAAATACAATTTTCTCTTTTTTTATATTTTTTATTTTTAAAAATGAAAAGTAAGGGAAGAAATCAGCATTTGTTAAAATAGTTTTATTTTTTAATATTTTTTCCTTTGATAAATTAAAAACTCTTTTTTCTTCTAAAATTGGAATATATTCATTAGTATCATAGGTATTTAAAAGTAAAAACCAACTATCTGGATCAGAATCATCTAATTCTTTGTTGTTTAGTAAATCATTAGAGGAAATTTCTTCAATTACTAACTTTTGTAGTGATGTTTTTTCAGAACGAAGTTCTTGCTCGTTTTTCATCATTTCATGATGAACAGTACTATCAGATTCTATTTTTTTCTTTTCTTTTATATCATTTTCAATATTAAATATAAAAAAATTATCTTTACGGTCAGTAATTAGTCTATTATTTATTAATACAGATGGTATACCTTCAAAATCTTGAAAAAAAGGTGTTATATTCGGCGGTAAATTAATTTTTATTCCACAAAGAATATTTTTACTTTGAAATAGTTGTTGTAAAATTATTGAAAATACTTTATTTGTATCTGAATCAACATACTGATATTCTGAAATAACCCTTGGATAAAAATCAATAGTTTTTTCCATTAAATTATATTTTAATAGAAGTTGAATAAGGTCCTTTGAAGAGATATCTGATATATTACTATATTTAAATTTGTTGTCTTCTAGTCGCGTTAATTTTTGATTATCTTTTCCAAACCATTCTGGTGGCGGTAAAGATCTTTTATAAAATAAATTTGCTATTTCTTGTTGAACTATTTTCTCTTTTTCTGATAGTAAATTATTTCGTTTTGATTCAATTTTTTGTAGTTTCCCAGGAAGTTCATCGAGAGAGTAATATAAATTTTTAAAATTACTAAAAATCGAATTTTTAATTAGAGTTTTTTTCTTAAGAGAAAAATCATTTGTATATAGATTTAAAGGTAAAGAAAATACAATAGTTTTGCCTTTACTAGTATTTTCTTTTATTAAGAAAAATTTAGAATTTATAAAATTTTGATTATTATCTTGAACGGAGTTCAGCTCGCACTTCGTGCGTGTCGGTATTGAGTTTTTATTTAAAAAACTTCCAACAGAAACTACCGGAGAGTTTTTTTTTACTTCAATTAAAATAGAATCATTATAAATATGAATTTTCTCAATATCATCTTTTAAAATCATTTTTGATTTAATTTTTTCAAACGTTTCCCAAGAAATATCCTCTTTTAATAAAAACATTCCTGGTATATTTTTTTCGAAAAAAAATTCAAATGAAGTAGATTTATATCTAGACCAGATTAATTGATAAAACCCAAATAACAAAGGAAAAATATGTAAGAAAAAAGTAAAATGCCAATTACTAGTATGGAACCCTTCTACTAAAGATCTTTTTAGTTTTTTTTTATAATTTTGTGGAGAAAACGAGATTCTTATATTTATCAAAGTAATTTGCCAAAGTTTCAAATTTACCATAGTTGAGTTATAAGTTTTTTCTAAATATTATAAACATTTTCTATATAATATAAAAAAATAAATAAATCATGAACAAAATTTTCATAAATTATAGTTTATTTATTTTATTAGAGGTTTTTTGTTGTATTTTTGTGTACAAAGTACTTTGGATTCATTTTTTTCACACGCACGAAGTGCGAGCAAGAGCTTCGCTCTAGTCATTTCTTTTCACTCATTATTCGACTAAAAAAGATGAATCCAAAGCACTTCGCGCGTGTAAGACTTAACCTGTTATTTCAGGTTATGTCTTATTTTTTAAAATAAACCTAAAGTTAGAGAAATATCAATAGGTAAAGCTGCACCAATACCTAACCAAATAGCAGCGACTGTTCCAATTAAGAATACAGTTGTAGCAACCGGTCGACGGAATGGGTTTTGAAATTTATTAATACTTTCAATAAAAGGAACAGTAATTAAGCCTGCAGGTACTCCAGCCATTAAAAGAACACCTAAGAGTTTGTTTGGTACTGTACGAAGAATTTGAAAAACAGGGTAAAAATACCATTCAGGTAAAATTTCTAATGGTGTAGCAAAAGGATTCGCTGGTTCACCCATTGCAGCAGGATCTAATACTGCTAATCCAATAAGACAAGAAAATACTCCAAGTATACATACTGGAAACATATAAAGTAAATCATTAGGCCATGCTGGTTCGCCATAATAATTATGACCCATGCCTTTTGCAAGTTTTGCTCGTAAAACTGGATCCGATAGATCCGGCTTCTTTGTAACTGCCATATAAGTAAACCTCTTACAAAATAAAATTATTTTTTTTGAAAATTTTTAGGAATAAAATTTTTCTACTTTTTTAATATAATGACTAATTGGATACAAACTTGATTTTAATTCAAACGTTGTATCCAAAAAAACTAACACATTAACTTTTAACTTGTACCTTGTGCAAAGCACTAGCACTTCGTGCGTGAGAGCTGCGCTCAGGAAGTATTACGAATACTTCGGAAGAACTCCGTTTTAGATAGATAACTTTCACTACGAACATGTACAGAGCACTTTATTCATTGTTTATCAAAGATGACAAGGTGAGGTGCAGGCGCAGAGCGCTAGCTAGAGCTACGCTCTAGTTCTAGTTAAGAATTTTAAAGTGGTCCAGAAATTCCTTGTTTTCGAATCATTAAAAAATGCATTAGCATAAATACAGCAGTAGCTAGAGGTAAAACAAAAGTATGAAGACTATAAAAGCGAGTTAAAGTTGATTGTCCAACACCTACCCCACCACGTAATAGCTCAACTAAAGGACCTCCTATAACTGGGATTGCATCAGGAACACCCGTTACAATTTTAACAGCCCAATAACCAACCTGATCCCATGGTAATGAATAACCAGTAACACCAAAGGAAACAGTACATACTGACATTATTACTCCTGTAACCCATGTTAATTCACGTGGTCTTTTGAATCCACCAGTTAGGTATACACGACATACATGTAAAACCATCATTAATACCATCATACTTGCAGACCAACGATGAATTGAACGAATTAACCATCCAAAATTTACTTCTGTCATTATATATTGTACAGAAGCAAAAGCTTCAGCAACTGTTGGACGATAATAAAATGTCATAGCAAAACCAGTTGCTACTTGTACAAGAAAGCAAGTAAAAGTAAGTCCACCGATACAGTAAAAAATATTTACATGAGGAGGAACATATTTACTACTAATGTCATCTGCAATAGATTGAATTTCAAGTCTTTCTTCAAACCAATCGTATACTTTACTCATATATGAGATTCCTGAAAATCTATAAAAACACAATTAGGCTAAAATTCTCTGCCATATACGGAGTACAGATGCGAGCTTCGTTCTGATAGATTTTAAATTAAGTCTTTATAAATTATTATAACATTAAATTTTTATCTGCCAAATATCTTTGAACATGTAGAAAGTACCTTATAGTGAGTACCTTTTGCAAAGCACTAGCAAGAGCTACGCTCAGTGAAAAACTCTGTTCTGGAGGTACTTCTCAATATCATTGACAATGATGATTCTGTTCCGACTTGTACAGAGTAAATGCACTTCTTTGCATCGAAGATGAATGAGGAACACAAAGAATAAGTGAAAAGAAATGACTAGATCGAAGCTCTTGCTCGCACTTCGTGCGTGTGAACGTGAAAAATCATTGAGAACAAATTTGTTCTGGTAGGGTGTAAAGAATTTTATGTAGATGACCACTTTACGTCAACAGCTACTTGGTCTACTAATCCGTAATCTTTTGCTTCTCGTGCAGACATAAATTGATCTCTATCCATATCTCTTGATATTCTATTTAAACTTTGGTTTGTTCTTTCTGCATAAATTCTTCCAACTTGACGACGTAATCGCATAACTTCTTCAGATTCTGAAAGCACTTCTGAGGCTTGTCCTTGGCCACCGCCTTCTGGTTGGTGAATCATAATTCGAGAATGTGGCAAAGCGATTCTTTTTCCTCTTTCACCTCCTGATAATACAAAAGATGCCATTGAAGCAGCTGTTCCAACACAAATCGTTGATACATCTGCTTCAACAAAATTCATGACATCGTAAACAGCTATACCACAGGTTACTGATCCACCAAGCGAATTGATAAAAATGTAAATATCTTTAAATTTTTCCTCAGCATTTAAATATAACATTATTCCAATTAATTGATTGGAAACTTCGTCGTCTAAATCTTGGCATAAAAATAATAATCTTTCTCGGTATAATCGATTAAAAAGATCTACCCATTGTGCTGACGGTTCACCAGGTAATCTAAAAGGTACTTTTGGTACACCAATTGGCATAATATTTTTTCCTTATTTTTAAAAAAGTGAAATTTTTTGCAAAAGATTCTTAAGAACAGATTGCTCATCATGAAATGACTAGAGCAAAGCTCTTGCTCGCACTTCGTGCGTGTGAAAGACATTTTGATCTTCTTTGACCTTCTCCTTTCGAAGAATGAGTGAAGTCAAAGAACCTTGTGCAAAGCATGTAAACCACAGGCTGTTAAATGGTGAAGAGCTTCGCTCTAGTCCTTATAATTATTTTTTCTTTTTATTTATTAAGTACCTTGTTCTCAATCGCTCTCCATCTTCTTTTACATAAAGTTAATCTTTTTCATTCTTCGTTAAAGAATGATTGACTTGAACGAAGTTCAGCTCGCACTTCGTGCGTGAGAGAAAAGGATGTAGAAGAGAAAGTAGTACAGTTAGGAACCCTTTTCCATAGATAGTAATTTCCTTCAAAAAAATAGAAAATTAAAACAGACTGTCTAAAAAAACTTTAAATATAATACAAATTATATTTAATAATAAAATAAAATAAAAGTATAAAAAAATACTTTTTTTAAAATTTTTTGTATTATATATAACAAAGCAATTTTAAAAAAACAAATTGAGATTTTTAGAAAGTAATTATGATATAATTATTATAAAAATACTTTAAACAAAAATGAAAGAAAGTAAAACAATTTTTTTACATTTTAATAAAATATGGGATTACCTTGGTATCGTGTACACACTGTCGTTTTAAATGATCCAGGTCGATTAATTGCTGTGCATATCATGCACACATCTCTTGTTTCAGGTTGGGCAGGATCGATGGCATTTTATGAATTAGCTGTTTTTGATCCATCAGATCCAATCTTAAATCCAATGTGGCGTCAAGGAATGTTTGTACTTCCTTTTATGACTCGTTTAGGTGTAACTCAATCATGGGGTGGTTGGACTATAAGTGGTGAGACTGCAACGAATCCAGGAATTTGGAGTTATGAAGGAGTTGCTGCTTCTCATATTATTTTATCTGGTGCACTTTTTGCAGCTGCAATTTGGCACTGGGTATACTGGGATTTAGAATTATTCCGTGATCCTAGAACAGGTGACCCAGCGTTAGATTTACCAAAGATATTTGGTATTCATTTATTTTTATCTGGATTACTTTGTTTTGGTTTTGGTGCTTTCCACGTAACTGGTCTTTTTGGTCCTGGTATTTGGGTTTCTGATCCATATGGTATTACTGGAAGTGTTCAACCTGTATCACCTTCTTGGGGCGCAGATGGCTTTGATCCTTATAATCCAGGCGGAATTCCAGCACATCATATTGCTGCAGGTATTCTTGGTGTTCTAGGTGGTATTTTTCATTTATGCGTAAGACCACCACAAAGACTATATAATGCTTTATGTATGGGGAATATTGAAACAGTACTATCAAGTAGTATTGCAGCAGTATTTTGGGCAGCATTTGTAGTAGCTGGTACTATGTGGTACGGTTGTGCTGCTACTCCTATTGAGCTCTTTGGTCCTACTCGTTATCAATGGGATTTAGGATATTTTCAACAAGAAGTTGAAAAACGAGTTCAAACGAGTTTATCTGAAGGAAAAACACTTTCTGAAGCTTGGTCTCAAATTCCAGAAAAATTAGCTTTTTACGATTATATTGGAAATAATCCAGCAAAAGGAGGATTATTCCGTGCTGGAGCTATGAATAGTGGTGATGGTATCTCAGTTGGTTGGTTAGGACATTCTGTCTTTAAAGATAAAGAAGGAAATGAACTTTTTGTTCGTCGTATGCCAACTTTCTTTGAAACTTTCCCAGTTATTTTAATCGACAAAGATGGACTTGTAAGAGCTGATGTCCCATTCCGAAGAGCTGAATCTAAATATAGTATTGAGCAAGTTGGTGTCTCTGTAACTTTTTATGGTGGTGAACTTGATGGGGTTACTTTTAATGATCCAGCAACAGTGAAAAAATATGCAAGACGTGCTCAATTAGGTGAGATTTTTGAGTTTGATCGTGCAACTTTACAGTCAGATGGTGTTTTCAGAACAAGTCCTAGAGGGTGGTTTACATTTGCTCATTTATCTTTTGCTCTTTTATTTTTCTTTGGCCATATTTGGCATGGTGCTCGTACAATTTTCAGAGATGTATTTGCGGGTATTGATGTTGATTTAGATGAGCAAGTAGAATTTGGTGCTTTCTTAAAACTTGGTGATACATCAACTAAACGTCAATCTGTTTAAAACCTATTTAATTATTGAAATTTTTTAGCTTTTCATCATGAAATGACGAACAAAGTTGGAAAATTTCAATAATTAAGATTTTTAAATTTAACCATCTTCTCTTTCACCTTTGGTGAATAACTGTTCAATTGAATTCTTAATATCATTGATATTGAGAATTCAGTCAAAAAAAAGCAACGCTGTTCCACCTTGTACTATTTATCATTTCATGATGAGTACATTGAAGAACTTTGTTCTAAAAAGAGAAATATTGTTAAAAGTTGATTTAAAAATAATCTTTTTTAAAGAGCATCTATTCTTTATAGTTTGCTCTTTTTTTTTTTTTTATTAAAGAGTTTTTATGGAAGCTTTAGTTTACACTTTTTTACTAATAGGAACTTTAGGGATTATATTCTTTTCAATCTTTTTTAGAGAACCTCCTCGTATTATTAAATAAGTACTACATAGTACATACGTAGTACCTTTAGAAATGAATTATTTTATTTTTGTATTAAGCCATTAAATGTTAATTGATTATTCTCTTTCTACAGTTTCATTAAAAAACGAAACTGTAGAAAGAGAATTTAATCCTCATGCTCTTCAAAAGGATCTCGAAGTTCTTTTGCAGGAGGCCCAAAACCAACATAAATCGAATAACCAGTAATACTTAAAAGAAGACACGATAAAAATATAATATAGAAAAAAGCAGGACTTTCCATATACTTTAAAAATTTAATTACATAAATTATTATTCTTGACCATAATAAGAATAAAATATTTTATTTTTTATAGGGTCACCTAATTGATATGATATTACAGAAAGTAAAAAAAATCTAAGAATTTTTTCTATGGCAACAAAATCTACAGCAACAAAACAAAATTCAGTAGAGTCAGGTATGACTACAGTAGTAGGAACTCTATTACGACCTTTAAATTCAGAATACGGGAAAGTAGCACCTGGTTGGGGTACTACAGTATTGATGGGTGTATTTGGAGTTTTATTTGCAATTTTTTTAGTTATCATTTTGGAAATTTATAATAGTTCCGTTATTTTAGATGATGTTCCTATGAGTTGGGAATCTCTTGGAAAATAATTTAAAATATTAAAAATTTCATTCTAGAACTTGTACGAAGTATCTTGTGTTCATGTTTGACATGTACTCTTCATCATTTTCATCGAAGATGAACACAAGGTACTTCGTACATTATCATAGTTCATTTTGTACACTTTTTCATCATTTTATTATGAACAGGTGGATAAACAAGCGAATTAAATTATTTAATCTATATTTCAGTTAGTTTATAAATAACTGAAAGATTAATATAAAATTGTCCTAGAGCGAAGCTCTTGCTCGTTTTTCATTGAAGATGAACACGCACTGGAAGTATTCATCACTTGAACGAAGTTCAGCTCGCACTTCGTGCGTGTGAAATTATGTATATATTTACTTATTTTTCGGTAAAAGTTTTACCATATCTTTATAATTTAACCAAGAAAGTTTCATTAATACACCAGAAACTTTTATCTGTGGATCAAAAGATAAAGAAAAACCTGTTCCTGCTGGAATTAAATGTCCTAAAATAACATTTTCTTTCAACCCTCTTAAAAAATCAGTTTTTCTTTCAATCGCAGCTTGACCTAAAATCCGTGTAGTTTCCTGAAAACTTGCTGCAGAAATAAAACTTTCAGTTTCTAAAGCAGCTTTTGTTATGCCTAAAATAATAGGTTCATATTCGGCTTTTTCAAGTTCGAATCCTTGAGTTCCAATGATATTTTGTGCTTCGATACCTAAATTTACAGTTTCAACCCACTCTAAATCAATTAATTCTCCCCTTAATAAACCAGTTCGACCTCCATCTATGATTTTAACTTTTGCAGTCATTTGTCGAACTATAATTTCAATATGCTTATCTGCAATAGTTACTCCTTGTGATTGATATACTTGTTGAACACTATTTACCAGTAATTGTTGAATCTTTTCTATGCTAATACGGGCTGCTTCTTGTGGAGTAACTTGTTGTTTATATATTTCAAATAATTGTTTTAATTTACTGTGTAAATTTTCCCGTAATTCGGCACCTTCTTTTGTTTGCCTCGCCTCAAAAAGCTCTTCAATTTTAGGTATTCCTTGTACAATATCGCCTGTTTTTAATTGATCATAAAATAATGTAACTAATGGAGTATTTTTTTCAATTAAATCATTTTGATTTACATGAATAATCCCTTTCGAAGAAAATAAAAGAGGCAAAGCTTTTCTTAAAGTTATTTTTTCTTTATCAATTTGTATAACTTGACCAGATTCGCGAGCTCCTATTCGATGAGTAATCTCTTCTCCATATCTAATAAGTTGACCTATTTGAACATTAGCTTGTTTTTTGGCTAAAGAAAAACTAATTTTATCGTCTTTTGTAACTATTAATTGTTTTTCTCGATTGGTTTCATCAATTTTACTTTTTATAATTTCACCTTCATATGGTGATAAAAATGAAGTTAATAACACTGCTTGTTTTTCTAATATTTCTAATCGATTATAAATATAATTTTTTGTATTAAAGTTTTGATTAAAACTTAGGGTTTTAAAATTTTTCATCATGAAGTTTAAAAGTTTTATTTCCCTTAAATTTGAAAAACATAATAATCGAGGTTTTTTGAATTGAATTTGATTAATAGATAAGGAAAATTTATTTAATTGTTGAACTGCTAAATCAATTTCAAAAACATAACTTGCTTCTTTAATATATTTCTTCGACAAATATTGTGGAATAGTAGAGCCTAAATAATTTTTTTGTTTATTTAATATTTCATTTTCTAGATGTTTCTCAGTATTTAATTTTAATTGTAAATTTAGGCAATAAGGTGCTGGTAACAATTTAGTTTTTTGTTGTTTTATAGATAACACTTTGTTACTAGAAGAGCTAAATTTTACACCTTCTTGATAAATAGATTTTTTGTATTTTTTTAAATTAATTAGATTATACTGAGTAGTTTTTTGAAAGAAAAAGAAATATTTTTGGAAAATAAAATTTTTACTAGTTGAATAGATTGATTGTATTTGAAACTTAGAAATTAAATTCTTTCTATAATTTTTTTTCTTTCTAGAAGGAAGTTCTTGTATATACCTAGAGCGAAGCTCTTGCTCGTTTTTCATCGAAGATGAACACGCACTGTTCGTACAGTCAAATCTAACAAAAAGAATTTTAGTAAAATTTCGATTCTCTTTCATTGAAGATGAACTAACAATATAATTTAGTTTTTTTAACTTTTCTTTTAGAAAACTATTTTTCCATTTAAATTTTTTTGTATAAAAATTAGCCTTAGGTTGTTTTCTTGAAAAAATTATTGGATTAGAAATCAACTGAACATAAATATAATGTTGATCAAATAGAATGTGATCTAATAGTTTATACCCAGGTAAGAAGAGTTTTTCATTATAATTTAAATAGCCTCTTGAAATCGAACGAAGTTGCTGCTTTTTTTTCATAATTGCATGAGGAACAGCACAGTGAGTTAAAAAATATACCCACCCATATTTTATTTTTAATTCAAATTGAGATGTATTATTTTCATTAAGAACTGTATTCAATCTAGATTTTTTATTGAATTCAATAGATCCTAGAGCGAAGCTCTTGCTTGTGCTCCGCACTGTTGGATCATCTTGTTTCGTACAATTTAATATCTTGTTTTTTCTTAGAATTTTATCATCATACTTTTCAAGTAAATTTATGTCGATCTGATTAATCCATTGGGGTTTTAGTTTTTGACTAGAGCGAAGCTCTTGTTTGTTTTTCATCATTTCATGATGAACAGCATTGTAAGAAAGTTTATATTTTGCTATTTCTTTTAATTGTATTAAGGGATTTTTATATTTTTTAGATTTTAGAATATCTTTATTTGAATTTAAAAATGAATCAGTATATAAGTTTTCTTCAGTCAAATGAGCTTCTTGGTAAATTAAATTTTCTTTCGTTTTACTAGAACGAAGTTCTTGCTCATGCTTGACATTGTTAGTTTGATATAAAGAGTTTCTATAAAAGGTTCTTAAAAAAACTATTCCAGAAGATTGTAGAGGAGAAGGTTTTCTTCTTTTTTGTTTATTAATTGTATAAAAAAATACTTTATATAAATTTTTCGATATAAAAATTTTTAAATCTATTGAATTAAATTTGTTTTCTATAGATTTTTTATCAATTGTATTTAGATTTTCTTTTTTTTTAGAGCGAAGCGCTTGCTCGTTTTTCATTATTTCATGAGGAACAGCACTATTAGAGTCACTAGTAAAAATTAAAGATTTGTTTAACTCCAATACTATTTTTTGATGATTTAACGTAGATTCTTCTTTACTATTAAGCAAACTATAAGTGTTTGATTTTTTTCTTGAAATTTTTTTGTGACTACTTTTTAAAGTATAAAAAGATTCATTTACTAGGAAAACTTGTCCTTGATTTTTTTTATTGTTTAAAAATTTTCTATCAGCTAATAAAAACCCACCTATTTTTGTTTTATATATATTTGGAAAAGCTTTAAACGATATCTCCTTATTTCTTATTTTAGAATATTTTGTATTTAGTGAATTAAAAAATACAAATTTATCCTCTAGAAAATTTTCAAATTTTAGAAAATAAACAAATTGTTTGTATTTAATATTGATAATTGGTAATATAAGAAAATCTTTTTTTATGTTTAATGAAAAAATTGTATTTGTAGTTTGGTGAATTTCTTTTTTTAATAAAAATTTCTTTTGACTAGAACGAAGTTCTTGCTTGTTCTCCGCACTGGTCGTTAGTGTAGAGTGTAGTTTTCCTGAATATGGAGAACGCAAAGTTATTTGGTTCATAATCGACTTTTTATCTACTATATCATTAATATTTGGATATAAATTTGATGGATATAAAGAGTGATAAATTTTGCCAGATAGAACCCAAAGTGATCCAAATTTAATTGCTGTACGAATTCGATCACCATCTTTACCTTTTTTCAAAGCTAAGTTAACGTTTTCAAAAAAAACTTCACCTTCAAGAGTTGAATTAACATTATACTTCGATTGTATAGACTGACTTCGTGAAATAAATAAAGATGAATATTCGGCTAAAAGCTGATTTTTAAAAACTGCCTCGTTTTTTTTAATAAATAAAACCGTTGAACTAGGTATCTTATAATTAATTTTAGAAGAACTTACTAAACAAGTAATAGAAAATATACCCTCAACTTTTGTAAAAAAACCTATTTTCCCATGAATTGTTCGTATAAGGAGTCCTTGGAGAGGTTCAGCAAATTGTATTGATCCATCAAAAGGAGCTCTAATTTCATCCATAGCATCTGCTGAAAAAACTCCTCCAGTATGGAATGTCCGCATAGTTAATTGTGTGCCGGGTTCGCCTATTGATTGTGCCGCAAGAATTCCTACAGCTTCTCCTAATGAAACCAAATTACCATGAGCTAAACTCCAACCATAACATAATTGACAGATAGATTTTTTTGCTTCACATGTTAAAGGAGAACGAACTAAAATTGAATTTTTAATTTTACTAATTTTTGCTGCTAATGATGGTGATATATCTTGATTTCGTTTTGCTATATTCGAAATATTTTCAGCTAAAACCCGTCCGGTAATTCTATTTTCAACCCTTAATATGATTTTATTTCCATCTTTCATATCAGTTAAAAAAATACCTCTTTCAGTACCACAATCTAGTTGACGAACAATAATATGTTGCGAAACATCTACTAATCGACGAGTTAAATATCCTGAATTTGCTGTTCTTAAAGCGGTATCTACGAGCCCTTTTCTTGCACCAAAACAAGAAATAATATATTCTGTAAGAGTTAACCCTTCTCTAAAATTACTTTTAATGGGAAATTCAAGAATTTGACCTTGCGGATCAGCCATTAATCCTCTCATTCCAACTAATTGCCGAACTTGTGATATATTTCCTCTCGCACCCGAAAAAGCCATCATATATACTGGATTCAAGATATCAGTTAACCTAAAATTTTCTATAACACTTTGTTTCAAAGTTTCACTTGTTCGATTCCATATATCAATCATTTGTTGAAACCTTTCGACATGAGTTAAATGGCCTTTTTCATATTCAATACGAGAAATTGTAATTTGTGCTTCTGCTTCAGAGATTAAATTTGCCTTATTAGGGGGTATTTTTAGATCATCGATTCCTAAAGAAATTCCGGCTTTCGTTGCATACTGAAAACCTAGATTTTTTAGTTTTTCTAGTAATTCAATTGTCTCTTTTTCACCTGATGTTTTTAAAGACCATAAAATTAAAGATTTTAATCGATTTTTATCAAAATACCGATTAAAAAAAATTCTTTCAAATGTCATTTTACACTCCTGTTGTCTATTTTTTTGGTTTTTAAATTCTTAATTTTTATTAAAAAACTGAAATCTAACTAGTTCATCATTCATACAAGAGCTCCGCTCTAGTCATTTCATGATGAACAAGAAGAATGAGTGAAGTCGAAGTTCTTGCTTGTTTTTTATCATTGTTCATCGTTTATCTTCGATGAAAATGATGAACAGCCCAGGATGATTGATTTTTCTTGAATAATCGAATTTAATAATGTTCTTCCTGGCGTAGTTCTAATATATTGAATTTTTTTAGTACCGTATTCATCAAAATCTTGCCTATATTGGAAATATATTTTTGTATAGTTCCCGAATTTGCGCAATTGTATTTCAATAGGATTTTCAGTATCTATATTTGTTTCTAATTTCCCATCCCATTTAATCCATATTGGTGAGTGTACTTTTAATCTGTCTTGATTATAGTTTTTTAAAACCTCACCCATTGTCTGGAAATGATTTCCTGTTCCTTTTTGCTTTTTAAAGTTATCAGTTGTTAAATAATAGCATCCTAATACCATATCTTGGCTTGGAATGACTAATGGTTGTCCCGTCGCTGTTGATAATAAGTTATTTCTTGACCACATAAGCATCCAAGCTTCTGCTCTTGCTTCAAAACAAAGTGGAACATGGACAGCCATCTGATCTCCATCAAAATCAGCATTGAAAGCACTACAAACTAAAGGATGTAAAAGAATAGCCCTACCTTCAACTAGTTTTGGTTGAAAAGCTTGAATACCAACTCTATGGAGTGTTGGAGCTCTATTTAATAAAACAGGATGGTTTTGCAAAACTTGTTCAAGTATTCTCCAAATTATAGGATCTTTTTTTTGTATAATCCTTTTTGCACCGACTATAGTTCTGACAATTTTATTACACATTAAACGTCTAATTAAAAATGGTTGGAATAGTTCAATTGCTAATTCTTTTGGTAATCCACACTCATGAAGTTTTAGATTTGGTCCAACAACGATAACAGATCTGCCAGAATAGTCAACTCGTTTTCCTAATAAATTTTGTCTAAACCTTCCTTTTTTCCCTTTTAACATATCTGACAGAGATTTTAATGGTCTTTCATTTGCCGCACAGATAGGATCAGAACCAGCTTTTCCATTTTCAATTAATGCATCAACAGCTTCTTGTAATAATCTTTGTGCATATTTTGATTCATCCGATTTACTTGAAGATTGCTTTTTAATTCTATTATTTCTAAATAACACTTTTTGATAAAGTTTATTTAAATCAGATACTGCTACTTGATCACCATCTAATTGTATTATAGGTCTTAAATCAGGTGGTAGAACGGGAATAATTGATAAAACCATCCATTCTGCTCGTGCTTTTGTTCGACGAAAGTGACGTACTAATTTTAGTCGGCGAAGTTTTTTTGCTCTCCGATAAATTAATAATTGAAGTTGTCTAAAAAGAAATTTTTTTAACTGTTGTTGTTCTTTATCAAATAAAATATAGCCTTGGTTTTCAAGGTTTTTTAATTCTGTTTCTAAATCGTTTAAGTCTTCGTTAATAAAAAATAACTGTATTCTAAGTTCTCTATCAAGCGAAGGAAAATCTAAATTTGAGAGTAAATTATATATGGCTTCTGCTCCCAACACGCACGAAGTGCGAGCTGAACTTTGTTCAAGTTGGGTACTTCCTGATCTAGTATTATTTTCTTTTTGAATAAATTTTTTTCGAATAAGTCTATCATTACTATATTTTGAAGCAGTCATAAAATAAAGAAAATAATTCCAATCTTCTTGAATTTCCCACGAACAATGCTGAGAAGATATTGAATAATAATTTGGAAAAGTTTCCAAATTATTGGTAGCAATTTCTGTAGAGTGAAGTTCTTGCTCGTTTTTTATCATTTCATGGTGAACAGCACTGTCCGTTAATCTATTTAAATCAATTATTTCTGTACAATATGTAATAGCTTCAATTTTCTTCTTTGGTATATCTAATAGTATTGATATATAACTTGGGCGGCCTTTTAAATACCAAACATGTGTTACAGGTGACACTAAACTGATATAACCAAGACGATGTCGTCTAACAGTTGAAGAAGTAAATTCAACATCACATTCAGAACAAAATCTTTGATATACTTTTGTTTTCTTTTTACCGCAAGCACATTCGAAATCTTTTATTGGGCCAAAAATTCTTTCACAAAATAACCCCCCTTTTTCAGGTTTTAATGTTTTATAATTTACAGTTTGCGAACTAGTTATTTGTCCTATAATTTTGCCATTCGGTAATGTTCTTTCTGCCCATTGTTTTATTTGTTCTGAAGAAGAAAGACCTATTCTAATAGATTCAACTTGTAATATTTTTGATGTTTTTGATTTCATTTTAGTTTTACTTATTCTATAAATGGTTAACCTTAAAAATCTTTTATATTAGAATATTCAAGATTAGGTTACTAGATCTTTGCTCTGTTCGTGCGTGTTAGAACTTGTACGAGGTACATACGAGAATTAATACTATTCACTGAGCGTAGCTCTTGCTAGTGCTTTGCACAAGTCATTTCTTTTCTGTTCATTGTTGTTTATCTTCGATGAAAATTACTAAATCGAAGCTCTTGCTCGCACTTGGTGCGTATGCAAAGATCAATGATGAACACAAAGAATAAGTGAAAAAAATGATGAAGAGCTTTGCTCTAGACGAAGTTCTTACTTATACCCCCTACAAGTCGGAACAGAGTTCTTCTTTTTCTAAATATTATCGATACTAAGAACATCATTGATATTGATTGATATTGAAACTTCAGTCGAAAAGGTGTTCACCTTTTTTACCAAAGGACCAAAGGTGAACAATCTTTGAGGCTTGTACGAAGTACAAGTAAAAAGACGTGTTCATCATGAAATGATGAACAGAAAAAAAATGAAGAGTATACTTTGTACATGACAATTTTTAATTTAATTTCATAACATCTATTTGCTTTCTTTTACCAGCAGAATCAATACCATAAACTCGAACATCTAAACATAATGATTGTAATTCTCGAATTAAAACTTTAAAAGATTCGGGTGTACCTAGTGATATAGGTTTATTTTTTAGTATAGAATCCATAACTTGGTGTCTACCTTTCATATCATCAGATTTAATTGTTAATAATTCTTGTAATATATAGGCAGCACCAAACCCTTCTAAAGCCCAAACTTCCATTTCTCCAAGTCTTTGCCCACCATGTTTAGATCGACCACGTAATGGTTGTTGAGTTACTAACGAATATGGTCCTGTTGATCTTGCATGAATCTTTTCATCGACTAAATGAACTAATTTTAAAATATATGCTTGTCCAACGGTAATTTGTTGATCAAAACATTTTCCTAAACGACCATCAAGCAGTCTAATTTTGCCAGGAGCGTTTGGGTTAAATAACCAATCTTGTTTTGTTTTTAAACGGCTTTTATAAAGTTCTGAATAGACAGTACTTCGTGAAGCTTCCGGTCCAAATGTTTCATCAAATGGCAATATTTTATATTGCTGATTTAAAGAAATGCCAGCTAATCCTAATAGACATTCAAAAACTTGTCCAACATTCATTCGAGAAGGAACACCTAAAGGATTTAACACCATATCAACCGGAGTACCATCTGGAAGGTAAGGCATATCTTGACGTGGTAGTATCTTTGAGACTATTCCTTTATTTCCATGTCTCCCTGCCACTTTATCACCAACTTGGATTCGTCTTTTTTCTGCTATGTAAATATGAACTCTTCCAGGCCCATCAAAGAAAGTTTCTGGTGGTAAATTTTGTGTTTCTAAAATTTGTAGATCAATTATTCGTCCTTTTACTCCTTTCGGGACTCTTAAGGAACTATCTCTAGTTGTTGGAATTTCTTTACCTACAATATCATATAATAGTTTTTCATGAGGAGATAATGGTTTTTTATTAATTGGTGTAACTTTTCCAATTAAAATATCGCCTTCTTTTACCCAGCTTCCTATTTTTGCTATCCCGTTAATATCTAAATGTAATATTTCTGAAGGTTCAATTTCAGGTATTTGATTAGTGATTTGCTCAATACCGTATTTTGTATCTCTTATTTCAATTTCATATCTTTCAATATGAACTGATGTGTAGACATCTTCAAGAACTAATCTTTCATTTATCAAAATTGCATCTTCAAAATTATATCCTTCCCAAGGCATATAAGCGATTAAGATATTTTTGCCTAAAGCAAGTTCACCTCCAACACTCGCAGATCCATCAGCAAGTAAATCTCCTTTTTGTACCCAATCACCTTCTTTTACTAATGGTCGATTTGTAATACAAGTTTCTTGGTTTGATCTTTGATAATTTTGTAAAATATATTCGAGTTTTGCTAATTTATAATTTTTTATTTCAAAACTTAGAGGCGTCTGTAAATTCTTATTTTTTATGATTGGTTTTGTAATAGATTGTTTTACTACATTGAAGCTCGTGTTTGTGCTCCGCACTTGTTTATGATTGTTCATCTTTGATGAACTTGAACGAAGTTCAGCTCGCACTTCGTGCGTGGATGATGAAAGAATGTTACTTTTCTTTATTAATAAGTAATTTTGTATTTCCTCTTTTTGAAAAAGTAAATTTTTTATTGATTCTTGAAAAGGTCTAATACTAGTAAAATTTTTCAACGATTTTTTAAAATAATTTTTTTTATGTGTTATTTTTGTTAAAAATTTTTGTGACGAAAAATTTACAGTAGAATTTTTTAAAATAATTTTATATGAACTTAAATTTTTAATTTTTGTAAGAGATAAATTTAACTCCATTTTTGAATTACCTTTTTTCTTTTTAAGGTTTTTAGAGCCAAGCTCTTGCTCCGTACTGTTCGTTAAATAAAGAATTGTTATTTTTTCTCCACTTACTTGAGAAATATATCCACTGACTTTTGATTGTAAACTATGACCAGAATCTGAACTTACTCTTATTTCTAAACCTGTACCTACTATTGGCCTTTCAGCACTCATTAATGGAACTGCTTGACGCTGCATATTTGAACCCATAAGTGCTCTATTGGCATCATCATGTTCTAAAAATGGAATTAGCGAAGTAGCTATTGAAATCATTTGAATAGGTGATATAGCTACAAAATCAATTTGTTCTCTTTTTACTCTTTTAAAATCTTTACCAAATCTAGTTGGTATTATTTTTTTTGGTAAAAATAATAATTTTGATATTTTTAAATCACTTGGTGCAACAAAAACTTCTTCTTCTTGTTCAGCAGAAAACAATAGAATAGGTAATTCTTTTTGTACTTGTCCTTTATAGACTTTATATAAAGGTGTTTCTATAAATCCATTTTTATTTAATTTCGCATAACTTGTTATAGAATTTACTAAGCCCGCATTTTGACCTTCAGGCGTTTCAATAGGACAGATTCTACCATAATGTGTTGGGTGAATACCTCTAACAGCCATTCCAGCTGTTTCTCGACTTACGCCACCTGGTCCTAATGAGCTTAGTCTTCTTTTATGTGTAATTTCTGCAAGTGGATTTGTTTGATCCATAAATTGTGAAAGTTGACTTGACCCAAAAAATTCTCTTAATGCACCATTTATTGGTTTAGTAGTTATTAAATTGCGAATAGTTATAGTTTTCCTTGGTTTTTTTAATTTTTCACGAATTAATTTTTCTAATCTAATTAAACCAATACTTATTTGATTTTGTATAATTTCCCCTGAAGCCCGGATTCTTCTATTTTTTAAATTATCAATATCATCTAATTCTCCGATTCCATAGTCAAGTTTTATTAAATAATCAATAGCATTAAGTAGATCTTGCGATGTTAATGTTTTTTTATCTAGAGGTATAGATAATCCTAATTTTTTATTTAATTTTATTCTCCCTAAAGTACCTAAATCGTAAGTCCTCGGGTTCATAAATTTTCGAAACAGTAATTTTTGACCGAATTCTGAAGTTAAAAGAGATTTTTCTTTTTTCGGGTAGGTTTCTGAATAAAGTGTTATTAGGGAATTTTCCAATTTGTTTGGATGATTATCTTTTAGAAAAGAATTTTTTAGATAATCAGAATATTGAATTGATTGAAAAATTTTTTCTTTGCTAAATCCAATAGATTGTAAAAAAACTAATATTGAAATTTTTGGAGTTTTTTTCATTCTTACCCAAATAAGTTTTTTTTTATCTAATTCAAAACGCAGCCAAGCTCCTCTGTAGGATATTAAATCCGCATAATAAGTTTTTTTTTTATTTTTATTTATTACTTCTTGATAATAAATTCCTGGACTTCTTATCATTTGATTAACTATTATACGAGGTGAACCATTAATAATAAAATGACCTCGCTTTGTCATTAATGGTAAATTACCAAGTAAAACCCATTGAATTGTAACTTGTTTAGTTTTTTTATTAAACAATTGAGCCGGGACATACAAACGGCAAGCATATGTTTTTGCTTGTAAAATAGATTCTTTGGCAAGCCATTCGGGTGGGTTGAGTTGATAATAGTCAGGATAAAATATTAATTCTAAATCTTTGGTTGGATTAGATATTGGATTTCTTAATGATAATTCTTTTATAAAACCTTTTTCTAAGAAATTAGAAAAACTTTCTCGTTGAATTTCTATAAAATCATTTATACGCATCTCTTGAATTTATGTTGTCTTTAATTGATGGAATATTATTTTATTTTTAGATAAAATTAAAAGCTAAATTAACACGCGTTCATCATTGATCTTTGCACACGTACCAAGTGCGAGCAAGAGCTTCGCTCTAGTCATTTTCATCGAAGATAAACAATGATGAAAAACTTTATTCGAGTGAGAAGTTTTTGTTTTCGGAACAAAAGTCTTGCCTGTGCCTAGAACGGAGTTCTTTTTTACAAAACTACGTTGTTCTCAATGATTGTTCACGTTCATCATTTTTATCGTTCACCCATAAATGTTCATCATGAATGATCTAGAACAAAGTTCTTGCATGTACTCTGTTTTCACTCATTCTTCGACTGAAAAAGATGAACAATAATGAAAAACAAGATACTTTACATATGTCGAAAAAAAGAAAAGATCGATTTTGTTTTATTTTAGATTACCGATAATATTTCATTATTACAAAATAATTGTTACGCTAGCTTTTTTATTTAATTTTTGGTATTATATCTATATATATTATGGCGGCATAGCCAAGTGGTAAGGCAGAGGATTGCAAATCCTTTATTCCCCAGTTCGAATCTGGGTGCCGCCTTTTTTTGTCTAGAACAAAGTTCTTGCCTGTACTCCGTACAAGGTGCTTTATAAAAGGTGCTTCGCACATGAAAAAGTTCATTTCTTTGCCTAAATTAATCACCATCAATGCTGCTATCTTTCGATCCTGACATAATTTGGGGTTAATATTACAAAGAAATGAACCCATATTCTTAGAATATCAAAAAAATTAATCTTTATCAAGTTCTCTTGATATTTTTAAAAACTTTTGGTTAGATAGTATATGTTATATAGTATTGAAAAATTCTATTTTTTCTTTTGATTATTTTTCAATACTATAACTACTCGGCGACGTCTTTCATGTGCGAATCACCCTTTACAAAGCACCTTATACAGAGTACCTTGTGCAAAAGGCTGTTCATCATGAAATGACTTGTGCAAAGCACTAGCAAGAGCTACGCTCAGTGAAGAACTCCGTTTTGCAAGCAATAACTCTCTTCTAGTAAAGTTAAAAGAGAAATTAATCTACTGCTAAATGATAAGAGAATAATGAATGATAAAACTATTTTTATTAATGGATAAAGATGCTTTTTATGATGACTACAATCGATGAAATGGTAAAAACTGGTATGCATTTCGGACATCAAGCTAAAAAGTGGAATCCTAAAATGGCTCCATATATTTATGCTGAACGAAATGGTATACATATTATTGATTTAATTCAAACATATTTTTATTTGAAAAAGGTTTGTAAATTTTTAACAGAAAATTCGGCAAAGGGTAAAACCTTCTTATTTGTTGGAACTAAAAAACAAGCATCTAGATTAATAGCAAAAACAGCATTAAACTGTAATTCCTTTTTTGTGAATCAAAGATGGCTTGGTGGTATGTTAACGAATTGGAAAACAATTAAAACTTCAATTGATAAATTAAATGAACTACAAAAGAAAGATTTAGATAATTTCCCAAAAAAAGAAGCAGCAAACTTAAAAAAAGAAAAAGAAAGATTACAAAAATATTTAGGTGGATTAAAAAACATGACATCAATTCCTGATGTTGTTATAATAATTGGTCAACCAGAAGAATTAAATGCTGTTTATGAATGCCAAAAGTTAGGTTTACGCAGCATTACTATTTTAGATACTAATTGTGATCCTACATTAGCTGATTTGTTTATTCCTGCAAATGATGATTCAGTTGCTTCTATTCAATTAATTTTAACTGAATTTTTAGAAGCAATTAAAAAAGGCGAAAAACAATATAAAGAAAATAAACGAAAAGGACAAAATTATGGAAAAGAAAATCGTGTAAAAAACAGTCGAGAAAGACGTATAAAACTTTCTTAAACAATTTTACTTTTTTTTAACACAAGAAGGATTTGCAACTTACTAAGAACACAGATTACTATAGAATTTATAGTAATCTTTTTTTGAATTTTTTATTTACTAAAAATCAAAGAAAATTACTTTATCTTTTTTGTCAAGATCTATTCTGTATTTTCGTTTACTATTGGAAGTTCTCAATGGAATTGAAAAACAATTTGTTATAAAATTTTTTACAAAATTAAATATAAAAAATCTTTCGTAGAGTATTTTAGTTTCTATAGTAAAAAATTTTATTACTTAGCTCTAATGTAATGTACAAAGTACCTCTTTCACACGCGTTCACACGCACGAAGTGCGAGCAAGAGCTTCGCTCTAGTCATTTCTTTTCTGTTGATCCGTTCACACGCACGAAGTGCGAGCTAGAGCTCCGCTCTAGTCATTTCATGATAATGAACTTGAACAATCATTGAGAACAATTCTGTTCCGACTCGTACGGAATACATACAAGAACTTTGTTTTAGATTATGTAGAAATAATTAGTTATTTCTACATAAATATTACAATTTAATGATCTCGTCATATAATTTTTTGAAAAAAAAAAGAATATATGTTGATGGATAATGATTATTTAAATCTTACTAGTATTAGTCCTTTATTCGACTTATCTGAAGTATCTGTAGGTCAACATTTTTATTGGTCAATTGGTGAATACCAAGTTCATGGTCAAGTATTAATAACTTCTTGGATAGTACTTGCTATTATTGGAATTGTATCTTTTCTAGGGAATGGTAATTTAAAATCAACTCCTGATGGATTCCAAAATTTAACTGAATATATTACAGAATTTGTTAGGGATTTAGCTAAAACTCAAATTGGAGAAGAGGAATATTTAAGTTGGGTTCCATTTTTAGGAACTATTTTCTTATTTGTTTTCGTTTCTAACTGGTCAGGTGCTCTTTTTCCGTGGAGATTAATTGAAATACCTAATGGCGAATTAGCGGCTCCAACTAATGACATTAATACAACTGTTGCATTAGCTTTGTTAACTTCAATTGCTTATTTTTATGCAGGTATTAGTAAAAAAGGATTAGGTTATTTTAAAAGATATATTCAACCGGCAGCCTTTTTATTACCAATTAATGTCCTTGAGGATTTTACTAAGCCTTTATCTTTAAGTTTTCGACTTTTTGGTAATATCTTAGCTGATGAATTAGTTGTAGGTGTTTTAATCGCTTTAGTACCTTTAGTAATTCCTATCCCAATTATGTTATTAGGTTTATTTACGAGTGCTATCCAGGCTCTTGTTTTTGCTACACTTGCAGGTGCTTATATTGGTGAATCTTTAGAAGATCACCATTAACTAGAGCGAAGCTCTTGTTTGTTTTTCATCATTTCATGATGAACAGCATGTACTCTGCTTTCACTCATTCTTTGAATGAAAAAGATGAACCCAAAACACTTCGTGCATGAAAGATTTTTTGTTAAAAAGAACAAAATAATTTTTATTTTTATGTTACGATAAATACATAGCTTTTTTTATATCTTCATAATACTTTTTACACTTCTATTGGAGGGAATATTCATGAATCCTATCGTTGCTGCTGCTTCTGTTATTGCTGCTGGTTTAGCTGTTGGTCTTGCTGCAATTGGTCCAGGTATGGGTCAAGGTACTGCTGCTGGTTATGCTGTTGAAGGTATCGCAAGACAACCTGAAGCTGAGGGTAAAATTCGTGGTGCGTTACTATTAAGTTTCGCTTTCATGGAGTCTTTAACTATTTATGGTTTAGTTGTTGCTTTAGCTCTTTTATTTGCTAACCCTTTTGCATCATAACTTAGTAAATACTTTTTTTAATATTTTCTTAAGGTGTAAAAAAATCCTTAAGAAAATATATATTCTTTTTTAAAAAACCGGAAGTTTTATTCTTTTCTTCCTAGAGCGAAGCTCTTACTCGCATTTCATCATTTCTTTTCACTCATTCTTCGTATTCATCATGAAATGATGAATAGAGCAGATCAACGATGAACAGTGCGTGATAAAATAAAAAAAGATAGAAAAGTGGAGGTTTTTATGAATATTTTAATCCTATTTGGAAATCTTCCTTTAGCAGAGGGCTTTGGGTTTAATACTAATATTTTAGAAACAAATATAATTAATTTATCTGTAGTTCTTAGTATTGTAATTTCTCTTGGTGGAGATGCATTACGATCATTATTAGAAAACCGTAAACAAACTATTCTAAATAATCTTCGTGAAGCAGATCAACGTGCTGCTGAGGCTCAAGAAAAATTAAATCAGGCACAATTTCAGTTAGAAAATGCTCAAAAAAGAGCTTCTGAAATTCGACAACAAGGTGTCCTTACTGCTGAAAAAGAAAAATCACAATGTATTCGCCAAGCTGAGGATGATGCCCTTCGCCTAGAAGAAGTAAAACAAGAAACAATTAAATTACAACAACAAAAAGTAATTTCACAAATATCTCAACGAGTTGTCTCTTTAGCTTTAAGTAAAGTTCGTGAGAAATTAACATCATCTTTAGACGATGCTTTTCATTCGTCTGTAAATAATTTTAATATTGTTTTACTTACAAATTATAAATCACAATAATCTTAATATATTTTTTAAAAGAAAATATATAAGATAAATTAGTCAATTGACTTGTATGACTTGTAAGGAGTACCTTGTTTTTCATCTCTTTGGTAATCTAGAGCTCTGCTCTAGTTCGTGCGTGAACGATTATGAAGAGCACCTTGTGCAAACGAACTCCGTTCTGCAGGCACTTCTCTTTCCTCATTTCATGATGTAAAGATGAATGTGAACTATCATTAAGAACAACTTTGTTACTACCTGTCTCATGGACATGCTGAATATCTATTTTAAATAGATTTTGTTTTTTTATAAAAAAGTTTAACTCTATCTTTTAGAATATAGGGAGCCTATAAAATGGTTAAAATTAGACCCGATGAAATTAGTAGTATTATTCGTCAACAAATTCAACAATACAATCAAGAAGTAAAGGTTGTAAATGTTGGTACAGTTTTCCAGGTAGGGGATGGTATTGCCCGTATTTATGGACTTGAAAAAGTAATGGCTGGTGAGCTTTTAGAATTTGAAGATGGTACAATTGGTATCGCTTTAAATTTAGAATCTAAAAATGTTGGTGCAGTTTTAATGGGCGAAGGTTTAACTGTACAAGAGGGTACTTCTGTTAGAGCAACCGGTAAAATTGCTCAAATCCCTGTAGGTGACGGATATTTAGGTCGTGTAGTGAGTCCTTTAGCTAGACCAATTGATGGAAAAGGTGAAATTGCAACGACTGAAACTCGTTTAATTGAATCTGCCGCACCAGGTATTATTTCTCGACGTTCAGTTTATGAACCTTTACAGACTGGTTTGATAGCGATTGATGCTATGATTCCTATTGGTCGAGGTCAGCGTGAATTAATTATCGGAGATCGACAAACTGGTAAAACTGCAGTTGCTATTGATACTATTTTAAATCAAAAAGGTAAGGGTGTTATCTGTGTTTATGTAGCAATTGGACAAAAAGCATCTTCTATTGCACAAGTAGTAACTGCACTACAAGAGCGTGGTGCTATGGATTATACAATTATTGTTGCTGCTACTGCAGATACTCCAGCGACTCTTCAATATTTATCACCATATACAGGTGCTGCTCTTGCTGAATACTTTATGTATAAAGGAAAGCATACACTTGTAATTTATGATGATTTATCAAAACAGGCTCAAGCTTATCGAGAAATGTCTCTTTTATTAAGACGTCCTCCTGGTCGTGAAGCTTATCCTGGAGACGTTTTCTATTTACACTCTAGACTTCTTGAAAGAGCTGCTAAATTAAACGATGAGCTAGGTGGAGGAAGTATGACTGCTCTTCCAGTTGTAGAAACTCAAGAAGGTGATGTTTCTGCTTATATCCCGACAAATGTTATTTCTATTACTGATGGTCAGATTTTCTTATCAGCTGATATTTTCAATTCTGGTATTCGACCAGCTATTAATGTTGGTATTTCAGTATCACGTGTAGGTTCAGCAGCTCAACCAAAAGCTATGAAACAAGTTGCTGGTAAACTAAAATTAGAATTAGCACAATTTGCTGAACTTGAAGCTTTTTCTCAATTTGCATCTGATTTAGATCAAGCAACACAAAATCAATTGGCAAGAGGCCAACGTTTACGTGAAATGTTAAAACAAGCACAAGCTTCTCCATTATCTTTAGAGGATCAGGTTGCAAGTATTTTTGCTGGAACAAATGGTTATTTAGATAAAATTGAAGTTGGTCAAGTGCGTTCTTTCTTAATTGGTTTACGACAATACCTAATAAGTAATAAACCGAAATATGGAGAGATTCTTCAATCAACAAATACTTTTACAGATGAAGCACAAACTTTATTAAAAGAAGCTCTTGTTGAATTTACCGAAGAATTTTTATCAACTACTAAAAAATAATAGTAATTTTTAGTAGCTTTTTAATTTTTCCTTTACTAGAGTAAGGGAAAAATTAAAAATAAAATTTCTAATATAAAAA